AAACTAGAAAAAAAATAATAATAATGATCCTATGCTAATAAAACAAATTGTTATACGGAAAAAAGCCCAAGAGATTGAAAAAAAATCTCCATATATTCTTTTATTTCATTGTAGTGGCTTGACAAGTCGACAATGGCGACAACTCAAAAATATATTGTGTGCCTTTCGAGGTAGAACTTTATTTCAACCAAATTACAAAGGAAAACTACCACATAAAAACAAGCAAGGTGGTTTTATTAAGCAGCTTGCTTATAGCGCAGGTCCCACTTGTATCTTGTACTTAACTAAAGAAGCACCAGATAATACATGGTCACAGTTATTACCTTCGGCCTCATACAACCAAAATTTAGTTTTATTATATGGACAACTTCAATCTACTTTAGTCAATCATATGGATATAAAAAAAGCGGCTAATTTAGAAATAACATCAGTATTTCAACAACTTTTTGAGCTCATTTTTTACCCATATAATTCTTTATCTTCTTGTTTGAACAAGCCAATTTATGCTTCACCCACTATACAAAAAAAGACGCAAGGAGGATTACTTAATCACCAGAGCATAACCACTTAGTAATTTGAATCCCCACTTTGCCAATTAAGGCCGCAGGCTTTATTGACAGAACTGGGGCGCGTAGTTTGTAGCGAAGGTTTTTTTTCTTCTATTTTGAGAAACCCCCCAAAAAGATTTTTTGCTGCGAAAAGCAGGGCTTTCAAAGATTGTAATGATTTAAACTACTGGAGAATTTGTTTTTTTGGCGAATAACGGGATTCGAACCCGTGTTTTCAAATTCACAATCTGACACTTTCACCTATTAAGTTATACTCGCCCTTTTTTCAATTTAGACATTAAAATACTCGCTATCGGATTCGAACCGATAACCCATAGGAACAGATTTTGAGACTGCCGTGTTTACCATTTTCACCAAGCGAGTATGCTCACTATCGGACTTGAACCGATAACCCATAGGAACAGATTTTAAGTCTGTCGTGTTTACCATTTTCACCAAGTGAGCTCAGGGAAGCGAAACGCAGAGTGGAAACACAATCTTTTTGTTTCGTTTTATTTTCGCCATTTTATTTTATAGACATCCCCGGCTTATTCCGGCTCAGCTGGACCCGCGGCATTTTTTCAAATATTTGAAAAAGATATAGTCCTTTTTTGTCTTAAGGTGTGTAGAGACTCCTTTTTTATTGATTTATACTAGTCTATCTTAGACCCGAGATAGTGCCGAAAAAATGATTAAATTGAATCTAACAACGGTTGCCTTGGCAATGGCAATTACTCTTATACGATACGCAGAATACTCCAAAACCTCTATTTATTCTATTTAGAACTAAAATAAGATAATGTTTTTTATAAAAAAACTATAAAGTGCAAAGGTTAAAATTTGGAGCTTTGTTTTACGTAGTTTTGCCATCTATATAATATAATATAGTAAGAAATAATAAGTTGGCGAGGAAGTAAAAAAAAATATATATATATATATTTTTTATTCGGTGGTCCTGCAATTGTGCTTAAAGCTAAGGGCCACAGCCCTGGATTTCCCAGCGTCCTCGTGAATTAAATAAAGGCTTCGTTTGGCCAGGGGTCATTCTTCTCCCCCTCTGAATTGCTTTGCGAACAAAAAAAGAAATCTTTTTTTTCTCCGCCTTATTATCTTTTATTATTTAAATGGCCTCATGAGCTTTTACCAAGCCAAATATTGATTGCATAAGCCATCGGTTTCTACAAAGACCAATAAAGTGATAACAGCAGCGTAGCCAACCTTGTTCCGCCCACTGTGCGCAATAAAATAGTTTTTTTCCGGCACTTAGTAAAACAAAATTTTGGCACTCCTTGCAGATGGTGAGTGGATTACTAATAAAATGGAGTGATCCAAGATGACCTCTCTTTCAATTTAAATTATGTCATTATATAGTAATGACATGCGGCGAACTCTATTGGATGCGCCAAAAACTTGATTTGTTGGGCTGTGTCAATTTATTAAGATTGACAGAGCCTTCATCTAAGTCTTGGCTTGTGCAGTTGTCGCCCAAAATACAATCAATTATCTACCCAATCGACTGTATTTTGGTTACAATAAAAAAAAATGATTTATGTATGTATTTATTAATTGTAATTTTACCTTTACTAGGTAGTTGTGTAGCAGGTATTTTTGGTCGTTTTCTTGGTTTACGAGGAACTGCTATAGTCACAACCACGTGTGTTTCATTATCTTTTATTTTATCTCTGATTGCTTTTTATGAAGTTGCACTGGGAGCCAGTGCTTGCTATATAAAAATTGCTCCATGGATTTTTTCCGAGATGTTTGATGCTTCTTGGGGCTTTTTTGGCGACCGTGAAGTCACCGGATGAATTGCTAGATAGATTATCTGGACGCTGCAGTTGCTCTGCGGTGAGACGGACTCGACTCACTCTATGGGGCGAACTCCTTTAGAGCATCATAGCATGTCGGGAAAAGGGCATACTGGACGTAGCCAAAAATATCCTTGGCTGTGCCCTGACCGTGTCTTTGAGACACAGGTGAGGCCGTAGGTCACAAACGTAAGGTGGAGGAGGTATCCCAAACTTAGCGCATTAGGCGAGGCCCGCGTTCCCCCTGCATATAGGCAGCAAGAGGGCGCATATGCCTGAACAAATAGGGGGCCTGAGTCCAATAAGGACAGCACACCACTTCAAGCGCACCTATGTCTCGATATCGATAGAGTATTCGGTGGAACCGGTGAATCATGCATTTTTCTAGATAGAGATGCGTGAGACAGAGGGCTCATAGTACCTGCCTAACCTTTGCTTCGAGAACCATGTAAACGAAAAAAGGAAGTGCTGCTGTAAAGCAAAAGGAAAGAGGCCTAAGTCGGCAGATGCCGTACGCTTGAGTGGCAAAGGTAAGCGACACTATATGACTAGGCAATGAAAAGAAATATGCAGCGAATAAAAAAAAATATATTTTTTGCTGCGGCCTGCTGAAACATATAGTGGTTACTCTAAGCCTTAATAACAATCTCAAGTTGGTGAGCCGTGTGATAGGTAACTATCTCGCACGGTTCGGAGAGCACTTTATTATTTTACTTGGGTGAACGGCCGCCACATTGCGGTACGCAAAAAATTTCCTGTTTGATTCTGCGATTCAAGACCCCATTAAAATAAAACTTTTGACTCTGTGTTTGATAGTCCGACTGTAGTTATGTTAATTGTGGTTACATTTGTAAGTAGCTTAGTTCATCTTTATTCCATTTCATATATGTCTGAGGATCCACACAGCCCTCGATTTATGTGCTATTTATCCATTTTTACTTTTTTTATGCTAATGTTGGTTACTGGAGATAACTTTATTCAATTATTTTTAGGATGGGAAGGAGTAGGTCTCGCTTCATATTTGTTAATTAATTTCTGGTTTACACGACTTCAGGCCAATAAAGCAGCTATAAAAGCTATGCTTGTTAATCGAGTAGGTGATTTCGGATTAGCTCTCGGGATTATGGGTTGTTTTACTATTTTTCAAACAGTAGACTTTTCGACTATTTTTGCTTGTGCCAGCGCCTTTTCCGAACCCCATCATTATTTTATTTTTTGCAATATGAAATTTCATGCTATAACTGTTATTTGTATTTTACTTTTCATTGGCGCTGTTGGAAAATCTGCACAAATAGGATTGCATACTCGGTTACCTGATGCAATGGAGGGTTTTCGAATATTTGAGGGCTCTCATGTGCCAGTAGGTACATTATAACAATCTCACTGTATGCTGGGATCGTCGATCAAATGAGAGTCCCGATCAGAAAAATATCTCATTTTGACCAATCAGCAGGAAACCTATAAGGGAAAGCCAAGCCCACCCAACAAAGTAAAGGTTGAAGGAGCTCTATAGGATCCTCAGAGACTGTACGTGAGACCTCTTGTTAGAAATGAAATTTATCCTTGAAAAGAAAAGCTGGCCAGATTTAACTAAGATACGAAGCATTCTTTTGTCGTGAAGATTTAATCAGCTTTTTTTAGATTATATAGTTTAGATTATATAGTCTAGATACGCGGGTCTTCTGGAATAGAAGGATCCATCTAGGGTTTGGGCATGTAGAAAACCTTGTATTGAATCAAATATGCCTCGTTATTTTGGTTAGAAGGTGGAAACGTAAAAAAATATATATATTTTTTTTTTCAGCGCGGCCTAATGTTACATTCCAACTTTCGGGTTGAGCCCAGCCTTATTGTCATCCTTACCAAAAAGCTCAAATATTTTCTGTTGCTTCGCAAAATATATATATATTTGCGAGAAGCCTTGGGATGGGGCTGAGACGTTTTTTCATATATAAAAGAAAAAAAACATCTTAGTTGTTAAGGACGCGGCATTCGTAAGATTCTTTCTTGGGGGAGTCTCTATTTCATAAGTGGAAGATACAGTCCTTACTCTGGCTAGGCTTATCAGCTTATTACCTGATGCTCTAAAATATTATTTATTTGCCTTCTGGAAGCGTAAGAGGTTTTTAAAGAGTAGCCCACTCCAGTATCTGCTTTGATTCATGCAGCTACTATGGTAACAGCAGGCGTTTTTATGATAGCAAGGTGCTCCCCTTTATTCGAATATTCACCCACGGCTTTAATTGTAATTACTTTCGTAGGGGCTATGACGTCATTCTTCGCGGCAACCACTGGAATATTACAGAATGATTTAAAGAGGGTCATAGCCTATTCAACTTGTAGCCAATTAGGTTATATGATATTTGCTTGCGGTATTTCCAACTATTCCGTTAGCGTATTTCATTTAATGAATCACGCTTTTTTTAAAGCATTACTCTTTCTGAGTGCAGGTTCAGTGATTCATGCCATGTCGGATGAGCAAGATATGCGTAAGATGGGAGGGCTTGCTTCTTTGTTACCTTTCACTTATGCCATGATGCTTATAGGCAGCTTATCTTTAATAGGTTTCCCTTTTTGTACTGGATTTTATTCTAAAGATGTTATTTTAGAGCTCGCTTATACTAAATATACGATTAGTGGTAACTTTGCTTTCTGGTTGGGAAGTGTTTCTGTCTTCTTTACTTCTTATTATTCTTTTCGTTTACTTTTTTTAACTTTTTTAGCACCAACAAATTCATTTAAGCGAGACATCTTACGATGTCATGATGCGCCCATTCTTATGGCAATTCCTTTAATCTTTTTAGCTTTTGGAAGTATTTTTGTAGGATACGTGGCCAAAGTGTGACTTGTTAGCCCATAAGTCACTCCTGTGACGAAGCGGCTGTTGCTCCCCCCAAAAATTTATTTTTTTCAAGGTGAACAATAATTGAGAATTGGATGCGGGCGAAATTCCCGCCAATGGCTGAAATGTTCAGTCGACTCTTTTCCCTTTGTAGGAGGTCCGGCAGCCTCCAAGTTGGAAGTAAGCAAAAAAGGGAGGAGGAAAGAGGCCTTGGTGAACCACCATAAGTAAACAAGTGTAAGCTTTGTTGCCCGCCAGTATCAAGTACTGACCACACTGAGGGATGAGCCCTAAAATTAAAGGGAGAAATGAAGGGTACTTGCAGTGCAAATTTTTGGTCTTGCACCGAACATTCAATGGACCATGGACTAAATGGCCACTGTCTGAAAGGACTATGTCCAAGGGCCCACCCCGCAAAGTACATCTTGCGCCTATGGGCCGCTATAACTATCCAATACACTCAAAACTGGAAAACTCTGGTAGGGCTCCCTTGCGGCGGGCTGCCAAGCTATAAACCCGACGAGAGCAGGATTCTCTAAAAAGCCAAGGCCGCGGAGTGCAGCCAGCCAAAATATATTTTTTTTCGCAGCATTTTAATTATGCCCACTTGGAGATTTAGGATTTCAGTAAAAACTGGAAAGGAGAATAAGTTATGAGTAGGTTTTACATAGATACCCAAACGATACCTTGGGAACAAATTCCTTGGCCCAAGGTCGAGGCAGTGGTTTTTAGACTCCAAACCAGGATTTACCAAGCTTCTCGCTCCAACAATATGGACAAGATGCGTGCTCTACAATTTAGACTTATACGAAATCTACATGCCAGACTCTTAGCCGTAAAACAAGTTACACAAGAAAACCAAAGGAAAAAGGACCCTGACATTTATAAGAAGTTGGTGGCCTCAGGGTCACAAAAAATAGAAATGGCAAGAGGTCTTCAATTGGATGGAAAGGCTACGCCCATTCGTCAATTAATAATATCAAAGCCCCGTAAAAAAGAAGAAGAGCACCCCAGAAAATGTAAAGCAAAAAAAAAATATAGATTTTGTTGCGCCTTTTCTGCACTAGGCGCAACAAAACGTAGAGTCAATCAGGCACACTTTGCGACTGGAAAATGGAAAGCAAAAAACAATCTATATTTTTTTTTTCGAACTAAACTTCGCCTCTTTTCATCTCTTTGGCCTATCTGTGTTATCGAAGACAGAGCGAAGCAGGCTTTGGCCAAAATGGCCCTCGAAACTCAATGGGAAGCCCGCTTCGAACCGAATTCCTATGGATTCAGACTCGGACGAAGCTGCCAGGATGCCATCAAAGCCATATTCTTAGCTATTCGAGCCAAGCCCAAGTATGTGCTGAACGCGCACATTTCCAAATGTTTCGATCGCATCAACCACAAAGCCCTCTTGGACAAACTGAAACCTTTGCCTAATTTAGCCAAACAGGTTAAAGTCTGGCTTAAAGTTGACCTCATTACCGGATTAGGAAATAATGTTCAGTACATGGAAAGGGGCACCTATGGCGTAATCTCCCCACTGCTAGCCAATATTACTCTCCATGGGCTGGAGACAGCTTTAACAGAGTGGTCACTGAGAGTATATCCCAAAGAACCAACTCCGATACTGGTTAGATATGCCAACGACTTCGTTGTACTTCACCAATCCAAGGAGGTCATAGAAAAAGCTCAGGCATTCCTGAGGGAATGGTTAAAGTGCATGGGACTAAAATTGCACTCAGATAAAATTCAGATAGTAAACACCGGATCCGGGTTCCAATTTATAGGGTTTTCAATCAATCATATCTGGAAATGGGGCAAAGTTAGAACTTTAATAACTCCGTCTCGTGAGTCTCGCCGGAGATTTCTCGAAGATATTCGACGGGCCATTCAATTTTCAAAAGGAAAAGCAGCCTACCAACTTATCATAACCTTGGTACCCAAAATAGTAGGATGGGGCAACTACTTCAAATACTCTGAATGCAACAATATATTTCGAAGATTAGACCATGATATCTTTCAAAAGATCCGAGCATGGGTATACCGACGGCACCCGACATGGGGTCGTGATAAAATCAAACAAAAATACTTCCCCGAAAAGAAAAGCTGGCTCTTCAAAGGAAAGGTATACCAAGATAACTGGATTTTGTACGACTCTTACACAACGCCCTTTGGGATAAAAAAAGAATATTACCTGGTCAAACTGAGTTGGATAGCTAGCCACAAGCACATTAAGGCAAGACAAGAAAAGAGCCCAGTAAAATTAAAAGCCGCGTGAAAAAAGAGCGCAAGAGCAAAAAAATATATATATTTTTTTGCTCTTGACTTTTCTGTGCTACTGCGCGCCTTCAGCAAAAGTACTATCTACTGAAATCTAAAGGTTCCAAATGTGGTAACTAAAATGCTGAAGGGCTCTTTATTACATCGCCCAAACATGTTAGAAAACCACGAGGGCATAAAAGTAGAGCACATAAAAGTGAAATCCTTGTTTGTTCGTATAAAACCTTATGGACAAGCACTGCCATGTTGAAAACAGCGAGAAGACGTAAAAATTCTGAGAGGAGCCGTATGAGGCGGAAGCCTCACGTACGGTTTTGAAGCCAAGCCGTTCCATCGCTGGAACGGCTTAGGGACCGATATGATGATTGGTTTAGGTACCAATTTTTGGGCTAATTCCCTTTTAATACTACCAAAAAATGAAATTCTTGCCGAATCCGAGTTTGCTACTCCAACAATTATCAAACTAATTCCTATTTTGTTTAGTACTTTAGGTGCTTTTATGGCATATAATATAAATTTTGTAGCAAATCCATTAATTTTTGCTTTGAAAACAAGTACTTTGGGTAATCGATTATATTGCTTTTTAAATAAGCGCTGGTTTTTTGATAAAATTTTTAATGACTTTCTAGTTAGGTTCTTTTTGCGTTTTGGATATGAAGTTTCATTTAAAGTTTTAGACAAGGGTGCTATTGAAATCTTGGGGCCTTATGGAATTTCGTACACATTTCGAAAATTAGCCAAGCAAATAAGTAAACTTCAAAGTGGTTTTGTTTATCATTATGCTTTTGTAATGTTGATTGGCTTAACCATATTTATTACCATAATAGGTCTGTGGGATTTTATTTCTTTTTGGGTAGATAATCGATTGTATTTTATTTACATAGTGAGTTTTCTATTTATTCATTTTGAAAAAGACATTAGCACGAACTAAAGGGGCATACTTTCTTATATAATACCATGAAACTTTAAGGGACGCAATGATAAGCCAGTGCTACGCCATTTTTTCGGCTTCGCTAAGAGGGAGGGCTGAGGCCCGACGAAGCCTAATAAGTAAAAAAAATTCATTTTTTGGAGCCTAAGCTATGCTTTGCGGTCTAGCTACGATAAGTCATAAAAAAAATGGGTCCTCGAATAAAGCACGTAATTGCTTTAAGTCTAGGAGCAATCTGAAGAAGGGGAAGAAAAAAGTAAAGGGTGGAATGATGGAATGATATATCGAAGAAAAGAAAATGAAAAAAACCATAAAACGAAAAAAAAAATTTCGGTTTTTTTTCTCCCCCTCGACCGTGACTGGAGCCGTCCGGTCATAGTAGCAAGCCCTAAAGCATTGGGCAGAACCTCGAAAGACGAAGCATGCAATTACATAGTACGCGCGTATAAAAGCTCAGCAAGTTATGCAATTATTACGGACCTTATGTATATAAGTACCGGGGGTTATGATTATATACCCATAGGGCCGCTATGGCTGGAAAGCCGAGAAGAAATGTGGACCCGCGGCCTGCGAAGAGAGTTGCGTCCTAGGGATCTTTTGGAAAAAGAGTAAACATTTATGTTACAATTTTTAGCCCCATTTTATTCCAATCTCAGTGGTCTTATTCTGTGTCCTTTGTTAGGAAGCATTATTCTTTTTGTTATCCCTAATCCCAGAATACGACTGATACGAAGTATTGGTTTGTGCACCTCTTTGATTACTTTTTTATATTCCCTTCTTTTTTGGATACAATTTGACAATTCTACAGCCAAATTTCAATTCGTGGAAACCATTCGATGGCTTCCTTATTCAAACATCAATTTTTATATAGGTATAGATGGTATCTCTTCATTTTTCGTGGTCTTGACCACATTTTTAATTCCTATTTGCATTTTAGTAGGTTGGTCCAGTATTAAAAGTTATAAAAAAGAGTATATGATAGCATTTCTAATTTGTGAATCTTTCATGATTGCTGTGTTTTGCATGCTCGATCTCTTACTATTTTATGTTTTTTTTGAAAGCGTTTTAATCCCTATGTTGTGCGGAGCTGAGCATCTGATATTCGCGGCGCGAAGCGCCGCCTCTGCAGGAGCCTTGTGCAGTAAACCCTTCTGAGCGATCTGAAGACTAGTAGGCCCGCGAAGCTTTCGGAGAAGGGTAGTCTTGTGTGTAAGCATAGCTTTTTGGTCGAACCCGTCGGATGACCTATTTGGGATTGGGGGGTACTTTATTTAAGTGGGTACTTTGCAGGACTTCACTCTGCCTACTCGAATATTGTATAAACATGCAGGAAAGGGCGCTCCTAGGCAGGGAAGAATGGAGTTTTGCTGCGAAAAAACAGTTTTCGTGAAGTCTAGGGGGTGCAGACACACTTGCGCGAATTACGGGTGACGGCTACAAGGGTGGTGGGGAAAAAAAAGTACCCAATGTCTGGGGATGGACATAAATTTGTTAACTACCTATTGAGCTGACAAGGATAATTGTCCTGGTCTTGAAAGAGGGCCTAAGGAGACCGAAATAAAAAAATATTTTAGAACTACAAGCAAAAAAAAGGCGTAAAGCCCTTTCTGCAAAAATATATATATATTTTTTTTTTGCTTGGCTTTTACTTTCGGCTCATCCACTATTTCAAGAGGGAGCCGTATGACACGAGAGTGTCACGTACGGTTCTTTGAGAAGGGTGTGGGTACCTACAGCAGCTTTTTCTTTACCCATTTATCATGGGAGATAAAGCCGAGGGCCTATCATCCCTTACTCTCCTATTATCATAGGGGTATGGGGTTCTAGACAAAGAAAAATACAAGCAGCATATCAGTTTTTCTTATATACTTTACTTGGATCTGTCTTCATGCTCTTAGCCATTTTATTTATTTTTTTCCAAACAGGAACCACTGATTTACAAATATTATTAACCACAGAATTTAGTGAGCGGCGCCAAATATTGCTATGGATTGCTTTTTTTGCTTCTTTTTCCGTAAAAGTGCCTATGGTACCAGTTCATATTTGGTTACCTGAAGCTCACGTAGAGGCACCTACGGCTGGATCTGTCATCTTGGCAGGAATTCTTTTAAAATTAGGAACCTATGGTTTTTTAAGATTTTCCATACCCATGTTTCCTGAAGCAACACTTTATTTTACTCCTTTTATTTATACTTTAAGCGTTATTGCTATTATATATACTTCCTTGACTACAATAAGACAAATCGATCTGAAAAAAATTATTGCCTACTCTTCGGTAGCTCATATGAATTTTGTTACTATTGGTATGTTCAGTCTAAACATACAAGGAATTGAAGGTAGTATTTTACTTATGTTAAGTCATGGACTGGTTTCTTCAGCCCTTTTTTTATGTGTTGGTGTTTTATATGACCGACATAAGACTCGACTTGTTAAATATTATGGAGGTTTAGTTAGCACCATGCCAATGTTCTCTACGATTTTCTTATTCTTTACTTTAGCCAATATGAGTTTACCCGGTACTAGCAGCTTTATCGGAGAATTTCTTATTTTAGTAGGAGCTTTCCAAAGAAATAGCTTAGTGGCCACATTAGCAGCACTTGGAATGATTTTAGGCGCAGCTTATTCTCTTTGGCTATATAATCGTGTGATTTTTGGGAATTTCAAACCCAAATTCCTCCAAAAATTTTCCGATTTAAATAGAAGAGAAGTTCTAATATTTTTCCCTTTTATTGTCGGAGTTATTTGGATGGGTGTTTACCCCGAAGTTTTCCTAGAGTGTATGCATACTTCCGTAAGTAACTTAGTGCAACATGGAAAATTTGATTAAAAACCATAAAAAAGAGGTTTGAAGAAATGTTTGAACATGATTTTTTAGCGCTTTTCCCGGAGATCTTTCTTATTAACGCAACCGTCATTTTGCTTATTTATGGAGTTGTATTTAGTACCTCTAAAAAATATGATTATCCACCATTAGTGTGTAATGTTAGTTGGCTTGGTTTACTTAGTGTTGTGCGCCTAGGAGAGCGCGTTTGGGAAGACGAAAGTTGAAAACAATCGCTCGGGTAGACTCCCTAACTCTTAGCGGAAACAGACCGCAGAGAACCATAGCATGGGTACTATCCGCGTTTCGTCGCAAGTACAATCGTACGCATAGAGGTAAGGTAACTTCTCCCAACGAAAGGCGGGGCCGGAAGGCACGTGGGCTCGAACGCTACTCACGTGCGAGCAACCCTCCGGGCGTAACTGTAATGAACAGAAAAAGTGGTATACGTAACTAAACGACAAGCAAACGGCCAAACGCGCAAACTAGGGATCATCCAAATGGACTCTGAACCGGCTTTGAGAAAAGCAGGACGTAGCAAATTTGCTACGATTTTCAAAAATCCTAATGTACGGGTGACAGATCCTTCCATAATGTACCCTGAGAAATACACCGGGCAATTAATGTTGAGCATACGACGATGCCCTTTAGAGTGAAAGCCTCGGAGGAAAGGGAGGTAGGTGATAATACGCTATACTTTCCAGATGCCGCGCGCGCGCGGCATCTGGAAAGTATAGCAAACGCAGAGAAGCAATTGAGGATAATATCATTAAAGAGAAAAAAAATCTTTTTTTCGCTGAGTGCTACTACTTTCAACTTCATATTAATGAGACTTCCTACGGCAATATACGACCCTGAATAAAACAACAGCTAGGTAAAACAGCGAATTTGATTAATCTACCTACGGGCGTAACCAATAAAGGAATGGAAGATAATGTGGCATAACGCCCACTCCGAAATGATCAGTGTTCTATTTTGTTCATGCAGGCCCGGCCTTAGAGGGTTTCGGTCCGTAGACCTGAAAAAGTTATCATGGACGAGCCACATGCGGGGAAACTCGCACGTGTGGTTCTGACCGGGGGGAGAAAAGCACTCTATCGGTATCTAATAACTATCTTATTGGTTGCTTCTAGCACACCTCTAACTGTTGCCAATTTATTCTATAATACTTTAATAATAGACAATTTTACATATTTTTGCCAAATCTTTCTCTTAATAAGTACGGCTAGCACTATAGTGATGTGCCTGGGTTATTTCAAAGAAGAGAGTTTGAATGCTTTTGAATCTATTGTCTTAATTCTACTTTCTACTTGCAGTATGCTTTTTATGATCTCGGCTTATGATTTAATTGCCATGTATTTAGCTATTGAGCTTCAAAGTTTATGTTTCTATGTGATCGCAGCATCAAAAAGAAACTCTGAATTTTCTACAGAAGCTGGCTTAAAATATTTTATTTTAGGTGCATTCTCCTCTGGAATTTTATTGTTTGGTTGTTCTATGATTTATGGATTTACTGGAGTTACCAACTTTGAAGAATTAGCTAAGATTTTCACTGGATATGAAATCACTTTATTTGGTGCTCAATCTAGTGGTATCTTTATGGGGATTCTATTTATTGCTGTAGGTTTTTTATTTAAGATTACAGCAGTTCCTTTTCATATGTGGGCACCTGATGTATACGAGGGTTCACCTACTTTGGTTACAGCATTTTTTTCTATTGCACCTAAAATATCTATTCTTGCCAATATGGTACGTATTTTTATTTATAGTTTCTATGACCCAACATGGCAACAACTATTCTTTTTTTGCAGTGTTGCTTCTATGATCTTAGGAGCATTGGCTGCAATGGCTCAAAACAAAGTCAAAAGACTTTTAGCTTATAGTTCTATTGGACATGTAGGTTATCTTTTTATTGGTTTTTCATGTGGAACCATAGAAGGGATTCAATCGCTACTAATTGGTGTTTTTATTTATGTATTAATGACCATCAATGTATTCGCCATAGTTTTAGCATTACGTCAAAATCGTTTTAAATATATAGCAGATTTAGGTGCTTTAGCCAAAACTAATCCTATTTTAGCTATTACCTTGTCTATTACTATGTTTTCATACGCAGGAATACCCCCGTTAGCCGGATTTTGTAGCAAATTTTATTTGTTTTTTGCTGCTTTAGGCTGTGGGGCTTACTTACTAGCCTTAATAGGAGTTGTTACTAGTGTTATCAGTTGTTTTTATTATATACGTTTTGTGAAAATAATGTATTTTGATACACCTAAAAAATGGATTCTATATAAACCAATGGATCGTGAAAAATCCTTACTACTAGCAATTACTTTATTTTTAATTAGTTTTTTCTTTCTATATCCTTCTCCCCTATTCTTAGTCAGCCATCAAATGGCACTAAGTCTATGTTTGTAAGTTGTATGTCTGATAAATAAATAAAATAAAATTTTTTTAAGTTCAGCATAATATAATAATAGCATAATGCACAGGTCTGAATTGGATTCAAGGCTGAATTCGAGCAAGGCCACAGAGCGTAGCTTTTCGCGGGGCGCGATAAAAAAAAAATAATTTTTTTCGCAGATTGGCCGGCAGCTAAAAACAAAGCCCAAAAAAAATAGGGCAGAGGCAGACCGGCAGAAGGGCGCGAATGACTCTCCGTACCGTTTTATTTCTGCATCCCCCCGGTTGTTTTCAGCCCCATCATTTGTTTTAGCGATGTGGGCACAGCACCGGTTTCATTGCGTTATCAGCGCCGCCTAATCATCACTGCCAGATGACATTGCGGCTAACCAGCGCTGGCGTAGTATAATATTCGGCTAATATTGGGAGAAAAGAAAAAACTGAGTAAACAAAAACCCAAGCGGAAAAAGGGACTTGAACCCTCAACCTCAGCCTTGGCAAGGCTATACTCTACCATTAAGCTATTTCCGCCAGCAAAACCAATAACCACACACCACAATAAGGAGGCCTTTACACAGCACAATAAGCAGACAATAAAGCCTTTAACTTATATATTCGTTTACACTTATCAGATGTATGTAGAATTTGATGGATAGGCCGTGCTTGGAAAGATTCGAACTCTCAACCCCCAAATCCGTAGTTTGGTGCTCTATCCGATTGAGCTACAAGCACAAATTTCTTATTCTTAAGCACTACGCGTCATGTAGGCTGCATTATTACAAAGAAAAAACATATATATATATCAAAAAATATTTTAATAATTGAAAAAAAAAAGAGATATGCTTTTTTTTACTCTATTCACTTAAGCGGCGCTATACTTTGTAAATTAGGATAGTATTACGGCATTGTATTATTATTTTAAGGCCTTTATGCCTTCTGTAACGTGAAAAATTATAGTATTGTGGTCAAATTAGTCAACATTTTGACCGCAGTTACGTTATCTGGATGCAATATAACACGTTAGTAATGAAATTTGAAAAAGACTACTTTGGTGATTTGATTAGCTTGCGTTTAAGTTTTACTGCTAAAAAAGAAAAAATATATATATATTTTGTTTTCTTATTTCTCCTAATTTATTGGCTATATCAAAAAAGCGGAAATGCAGACGTTATTAAAGGAAAGGTCGCTCTTAGTGTAATGTTGACCAGGTACAGAGTTTTTTTTTTAGTTGAAAGCGTTATGAATTATCGTAGGTAGATGAAAAAGAAAAGTGGCGCATAAACGGGCCACAGGCCGCAAATTGTGCCACTTCTTTTTATTGCAGCGCAGCTCTGACTCACCATTTTTTTTTTTTGAAAGAATTTTGTCCCTTTCGTCTAGGGGTATAGGACATCGTCTTTTCATGGCGAGAACACGGGTTCGAATCCCGTAAGGGATAACTTTACTTACATATGCTTCGAGAGCAAAATGAGCTTTTAGTGCACGTCAGAATTTTTTGTCTAAAAAAGGAAAGGACACAAACAATTGAAAAAATCTTTTTTTTTTCAGCGTCTTCGCCCTTTATTATAGTTCTTGTCCTCTCTTATTATTTTTTTTTGTGCTCTTATGGTTAATAAAGATCGTGGAAAGCATAGGCATGAAAGGGCACAGGGTCTAGCGGCCAAAGACCCCATTCCCGTAACGAATAAAGCATGAGAAATAGGAAAGAAAAATTTTATGCAACTTTCTAAAAAAAACCAAGTAAGTTAAATATGCCTACAATAAATCAATTGATTCGTCATGGTAGAAAATCAAAACGGCGCACACAACGTACTCGAGCTTTAACTCAATGTCCTCAAAAGCAAGGAGTATGCTTGCGTGTTTCGACGAGAACACCAAAGAAACCTAATTCGGCTTTACGCAAGATAGCCAAAGTACGTTTAACCAATCGAAATGAGATAATTGCTTACATTCCCGGTGAAGGCCATAATTTACAAGAGCATTCTGTGGTTATGGTTAGAGGGGGTAGAGCGAAAGATTTGCCAGGTGTAAAATACCATTGTATTCGAGGAATTAGAGATTTGCAGGGAATACCGGGTCGACGTCGAGGCAGATCTAAATATGGTACAAAAAAACCCAAAGCTTCTATATGAATTTATTTGTTAAATCATCGAATTTCAGCTTTGTGCTTGGTTCATCCCTTGATTGGTTTCACCAATCAAAACTTTCGGAAAAGGCGGTAATGAAAAAAAAAGAAAACTGGCCATTTAGCGGAAAAAATCTATTTTTTTTTTCAGAAAGCTTTTTTGTGCGTCGTTTATTGCATTGTAGATATTTATGCTATGCCCTTCTAGGGCATGTGCCATCAAGACCTAAAGGTCGTGGGGCAAGCACATACAATAGCTCAGACAATTTGAGCTATATCCGGGGCTTGCATGGTAAACAAAAACAATTAATAAAAAAATTGGTCAATATTTGCATGATTAATGGTAAAAAAACGAGATCTCGTGCTATTGTTTATAAAACTTTTCATTGTCTAGCTCAGCATGGTGATATATTAAGACTTTTGGTTAATGCCATAGAAAATGTCAAGCCTGTTTGTGAAGTGAAAAAGGTAAGAATTTCTGGTACTACTCAATTAGTACCATCTATTATAGCAATAAATCGTCAAGAAACCTTAGCCATTCGTTGGATGCTCGAAGCGGCAGCCAAACGACGTATAAACAAGAAAAGCATGAGCTTAGATCAATGTTTAGCTGATGAGATATTGGATGCTTCCCGAAAGATGGGGATTGCACGTAAAAAAAGGGATGATCTTCATAAACTGGCTCAAGCCAACCGTAGTTTTTCGCATTATAGATGGTGGTAAACTATTCCTATTTCAAGTGGAAAAAAAGGGGTCAGGCAAAAGGGAGGCGAAGCGCATTATTTATAAACTTTTCCGCGCTTCGCCCGCTTTTGCTCCACTTGAAGATTGGGGAAAGAAACAAAGGGCCAAGCCTCGTTATGCGCTTGGCTACTCATTTATAAGCATTTGTTTTCTTTTATCATAATTAAGCTATTTGTCCTTGCTCAGAATCAGACATTAAGTGTCTCAGCTCAAGACAAGTTTGCCACATCAAGGAAGAGTTGCAAGAGAGTGGGCGCAGCAAATATATATTTTTTTTGCTTGCCTTTTTCTTTTATCAAAAACTTGACCAGAAAGCTAGTAATATTTGCGTAGTTTTTTCTTTGTGCACCCTGCAGGTAGCGCACGATTAGCAGCACACCGAGGCAACCAGAGACAACTTTTGTCAAGCTGCGGGGGAGGGGGGGGGAATACCTGCGGCCTATTTGTCTCGATAGGAATTAGTTCCCGAGGTCCTGGGGCATTCGCTTCCGCCAACAGGGAGCTGTACAAGGCCGCAGGGCGCAGCAAAATATATATATATAGAATATTTTTTTTTTCGTAGCTTTTTGCATCCCGCGCGTTCAAAGGTCTCCGACCATTGGTGTGCATTATTTTGCGTCATCAAAAGCAAATCCAGTTTTTTATTATGACGCGCTTAAAAAGTAAAGAAGTGATGTAGCAACTGTTTTTAGGCTCCTTACACCAGTCTTTTAATGAAGGTTTATAGCATCATTTAAGTAAATACAAATTAGAATAGTAAAAACATAAGCTTGTAATATAGCAACACCTAATTCCAAAGCAGTTAATGCAAATACTATCAAAAAAGGAGCAAGATGTGCTAAATACATAATACCCCCCATAGATAGCATAGTCCAAGCAAACCCGCTTAGAATCTTTACTAAACTATGACCAGCCATCATATTGGCGAATAAACGTATTCCTAGACTTAATGCGCGAAAATTATAGGAGATTAGTTCAAGAAGTACTAGGAAGGGTGCTAACGACAAGGGGACTCCTTGCGGCAATAAAAGACTAAAAAAATGAAGCCCATGTGTTTGAAATCCAACTATAGTTATTCCGATAAAGAGAGATAATGAAAGACCCAAGGTAATTATAAAATGACTTGTTACTGTAAAACTATAGGGTATCATACCAATAAGATTACAAAATAATAAAAAAGTAAAAGTAACAAAGATTAGAGGAAAAAAGCGTTGTTTCATCGAAGACGGGCCGCTTATTTGTTCATTTACCAAGTTAAGCACAAAATCATAAATAATTTCCACGAAGGATTGCCAAGCATTTGGTACTAAGTGTCCTCCATTTAAAGTAACGAAATGAACTAAAAGCAATACTAAACTGATAGTTAATAGCATAAACAAAGATGAATTGGGTCGGTAGGGGAAAAAAAACTTTTTTTTTGCTCCATTTAAACCTTGAGCCTAAGGAAGGTTTAGAGCCGTTCCCCTCCTATAGAACCGTACGTGATAGTCGCCCATCATACGGCTCCTCTCCCCTCGGGCCCGGACAAAGGTTCAATAGAGTCTTTATTTCGGCAGCCATTTTCAAAAAAGTTTTTTTTTACTTGGCCGAAGAGAGCCAGGACTACATTCCTCGCCATTTATTTTGTGGGAGGTTTTCCATCCATCCTCGGGTGCATTCCACAGTATCCTGGGTACTCGCCCTCATAGCCGTCGCCACCCCAGTTGATCTACCCGCGCGTTCTGTCTAGGATTCTCTAGGCTCGACCGGCGTATGCCGGCGTGAACATGGTTTGTATCCTGACCCAGGGGCTTCCTTTCACCGTTTACCATCGGCTATTCGAGTAGATCAGTTCTCATATTCGTCTCCCTTCCGAAAGAGCGGCCATCCTCGAGATTCGTAAACCTACCCTGTACAGAACACTTTCCTGACTCCACGGCATCGAAGTAAACGAGAGTTGGATTATCGTCTAAAACCCCGACGAAGTGTTTACACCATCGAGTAGTGAGCGCGAGCTCCGCACGTAAATGAAAGATAGAAATTTCCTATATGAATAGGAATTAATGGAATAATTGCAAATTGTTCTAGCGGACTGCAAGCCATGATGAATTCTTTTTTTCTTATTTTAGCGCGAGGCAAAACCAAAAAGTGGCTTCGTTGCTTGACGCTTTTCGAGGCAAAGTCTTGAGAAAAAATAAAAAAAAAATATTTTTATTTTTTTTGGTATTTTTTCATATATATATTATATATGAAAAAATACCTCAAAGCCAAGCTTGATTTGCCCTACATTCGCGCAGCGAATAGAGCGTTAATTTCTATTTATGTTTTTTTTTTCTTAAATAATGAATGGTAACTTTTTGGAAAAAAGGGAAGGCGAAGCATAATAAAATGGAGTTTAAGAGCTAAAAAAAAGATTTTTTTCACTTTTCCGCATTTTAGAATATATATGAAAAAAAATATATATATTTTTGTGCGCCTAGATTTTTTGTTGGTTTGCTGCGTGCCTTTCTTTTAGAAGCTAATAGACAAAGTATGCGTTATTTTGTGCCATCTATGTTTATTCTAGAAAAGAATAAAACTAAAAGTTTCTAAGCCTCTCCTTGCCCCAATTGCATAAGTTGGGGTCGAAGACCCCATGTGTTTTCCAATATTTGGTTAAGAAGCAAAAGTGAAAAGCGCTCATTTACATAGCTAATTTATGAATCGTTTCGTACGAAAACAATTCGAAGCGGTTTCAGCTCTGAGAGCCCCCGGTGATGTGAGGTTCCAGAGTTTTTCCTTGAGGGCACAAGGAATAAAGTTTAGAAATGAAGATGGTCATTAATTATCATACATGATGAATTTGCTTTATGCGAATTCAAAATCAAAAAATACTCTATGGGTTTTACGGACGAAAGATAGTTTTGTATCTAACTATGCGCAAAGTTTGCCATGCTTTACTATTACGATATATCGAGATTTATCTACTCGACTGACGAGAACCTGAAACATTTTTGATTTATGATGTCGTTTCACGAAGCCTTCTAATGAGTTATGTCCAAAGCGGATAAGAAAAAAAATATGTATTTTTTTTTTGCTTCCCGTTGCACTTTATAACCGAAGGCTTCTTTTGTATCGAGAGCGCTCTTATTTCGCAACCTTCCCTCCAGCGAGATCTCTTTCTTATGGGGCTCTTTTTTTATGCTGTGTACATGTGTTGGCTTTAGTTGTTTTTTTGCTTGGTTTGTGTTTGCTCGCATCATCTGGATAACAGATGATGCGTAGAAAAAAAATATATATATTTTTTTTCATTGTTAAAGCAAATGATAAAAGGGACTTAGTAAAATAACCATGATACTTTTTTCTGTTTTTTCGAGCATTGCTTTAGTCTCTAGTGTTATGGTAATACGTGCTAAAAATCCAGTCCATTCTGTTTTATTTTTCATCTTAGTTTTTTTCAACACTTCGGGTTTACTTGTTTTGTTAGGTCTTGACTTTTTTGCTATGATTTTTTTAGTGGTTTATGTAGGAGCTATTGCCGTTTTATTTTTATTTGTAGTTATGATGTTAAATATTAAAATAGCAGAAATTCACGAGAATGTATTGCGTTATTTACCTGTAGGTGGTATTATTGGAGTTATTTTTTTGTTGGAAATTTTTTTCATTGTAGATAATGATTACATTCCAATATTACCAACGAAATTGAGTACAATTTATTTAACATATACAGTTTATGCTGAAAAGCTACAAAGTTGGACTAATTTGGAAACATTAGGGAATTTACTTTATACCACCTATTTTGTTTTGTTTTTGGTTTCTAGTCTCATTTTATTAGTAGCCATGATTGGAGCTATAGTACTTACTATGCATAAAACTACTCAAGTAAAAAGACAGGACGTGTTCCGACAAAATGCTATAGATTTTAAAAATACTATCAAAAAAATCAGAGATATTTGAGGGCTTCAGCTCTCTGAAGCCATTAAGAAGCGTACAAAAAAAAGTATATATACTTTTTTTTGTACGCTTCTTTTTTTTCGCTGTGCCTTTTCAATCTCTGCTTTTCTTTCGCACAAAGCAAAGAAAGCGGGTAAATCCCCGGAAAGCTAACGTTTTCCGGGACTAAAGTTCTTCGTAAAGCCAATAATAAATGTGGGGCGAAGAAAAGAAAAGGTAAATAAAAAAAATAGAGATTTTCTTGACGTATGCCAGGGCGGACGACTTAAGTCCTACTTTACATTTTAATGGTCGAAGAATCGAAAAGTAAACAAATTTTCTATTTTGTAAAATAAATTGCTGCGTGCTGCAACCGCCAAAAGGTATGGGGCGGATCAGCAAATAAAAATGGAGGTGGTGCCATGACGGTTTGTTTTCTTTTCCAAGTTACTGCATTGCCCTTGATGCATTTATCTTTTCTATTCAATCCAAACCCCTTTACTGCAACTTTTGCCTTTATGGCCAAAGGCGCAAAGCACAGCCAAATCTTTTTTTGTGTTCTTTTTCTAAGAGTTCCGCGGTTAGCGCAAATAACTGTTAAGTGCACTGAATATATTGATATAGGATTTAGCTTTTTACTATGGCATTGTTCAGAGCATGTCTAAACAACTACCTTACCTTTTTTATTTGAAAACAAATTTAGAAAAGCAGCATACTATAGATTATGCCTAAGTTAGGCCTCATATGTAAAAATATTATGGTTAAACGCGATTGCTTCGGGGTTTTTTAGCTCCTATCTATGTAAGTACAGCATGGTCAAGGTATCGAGTATAAAGCATGTAAATTTTTCATGTGTTTCAAGGCACACCTAGCTTTTAATTCCAAACCATAAGTCTACTCCATGGCGTAGCATCTAATTACTATGTTATTGCAGAACTGAATAAAAGCCAAGTGGTTGTTCCATTATATGAATAATCAACCAGTTGCATAATCTGCTACTTTGAATTCCTTGAAGCATTGTATTGGTTTAACTGTTTCAAGAGGTTTATTATACTTATTAAAGCAAATAACCAAAGCTTTTGTCGGCTCTGTTTTTTACATATGATGGCACACGGTTAACGGGAGATTAATACTGATCATGTAGAACATATTTAGTTGTGCGAAGCACTCATAATGCATGATGCATCGTGTTTAGTTTGGTTGTAGTTATCAAGCTACGCGCCTAGGTAGGCGGATAAACTGGCTATACTGGACTGCTTCACCTGTGGCTTCGTCCATAGCACGTACCAGTAATCATTTCGCGATCCACCAGTGAGGAAGGCCCTATTTTATTTGGCAAGCTTAATTCTGAGACTGAAGGCCCGGGCCTTTTTTACTTAAGAATTAAGCTTAAACCTTTTTTTCTATTTTTTTTCTTTTTATTCGATAATGAGTTCTGAAAAAAAAAAGTAGGTAAATTTTGGCCTGAAGCGGTGCGGCTTGGCAAAAGAAATATAGATATATATGCGGCACTATGTGGGTCTGGTGCTCTTAGTGTTAAAATCATCAGCAGTGGCATCAGAGTTTCCATAGTACAATGAATTGGAAGTGAAACAATCAATTTTTTCACCATTATACAGTTATGGTACGAACTGGATCTTCATAAAAAAAAATCTTTTTTTTTGTTTCTACCATCATAGTTGTTCAATTATACTAGTTTCGAATACCAAAAAAGAGCCGCGTGCTTAAAAATCTTGCAAGCACTTTGTTTGAAGGAAGGGGATCATTTCGAAGGCTTAAGTTTTACTCAATAACTGCGATGTTTGAGGGTAATTTATGATATATGACTTTCTTTCATCAAGTATGTTGCGTGATTACTGAAGCTGTTTCTGCCCAACAGAATGACCTCTAATTATTCTAAAAAGCTACTCTATCTATTGGGCCCTTCGACTCCAGCTTCAAGAGTTAAATCGCCAAAAAGTAAGCTGCATTGGTGTTATACCTATATAAAGATTCATTTAACTTGCTTGTTAAAGGAGCAATAAGATAAATTTACTAAATTAAAAGTAGGTTCTATTTAATAATAGAAGGAAAGGGGAGGATACCAATTGTTGATGCGGACCTAGCATGCTTTATACTAGGATCCGCTTTTGGTTCCCTGAAAACCCTTGCGTATTCGCCAAATATGGAAATAAATATTTAAAATAAGATTTTGTTGAAAAAGGTTTTGAGAACTCCTACCACAAAAGCATTGGTTCAAATAGCAATTCAGGAGAAGACACCAATGCCGTTAGGGAATCCTTGAGTCTGAATGTAAAGGCTTGGGTTACTAATAAATGAATTCAAGGATTTGGCAAACTACAAAGGAAAAAATGAAAAAGCCTTGTAAGTCGTGAGTACACTCCAATAGACGACTATAATCTTAGACTTTCAGAAGGTAGCCGACACTTTATATAATATAATAAAAAGGAGTTGTTGACGCGGTCTATTGGCCACCCCTCGTGACGGAAAACCCATTTGCTTCGGTTTAAGCCTTCTAGCCTCAATTCTATTAATTGGTCATTATAGCCGAAGCGGCCTCGGGAACCCAGACCCCACCGTCTATAATAAATAGTTTATTTTCATGATTATTTTGGCTTTTTATGAGGGTAAGGTAGACTATAAAGCCCTACAAATAAAAGGAAACTTAATAGGTAATAATCTGGGACTTCAGTACCCTAAACCTTTAAAGCTTAAGAAAGTTTTACGCATAGATAAAAAAAGAAAAATAATCTTATTATCTTTGTGTAGCGTGGAATCTTAGGGTTAAAGTTTAAAATATTTTATATTTTAAAGGTTGTTTAAATAAAATAACATAAAACAACCACACAAAGTTTTCAGAATTCTCAGTCATTTTGGCAAAACGAGAACCTGTAGAGGTTATTAAGATAGCTGGTAATGCCATAGGCGCTTTTACTACGGCGGGGTACTTGGTTGTACGTGCACAATTTAATTTAAATAAAGCGAATGCATTAGAATTGTGAGAAAAAAGCCTAAAATTGGAAAAGCTAAAGTTCGATTATCAGGTACTTACTGATAAAGCTAAAAACACGGATCAGCTTTTAAAAAAGGCTGAAAAGCGTTAAATGAAATAAATTAATGCTTGTTGGTTGGGTAGTAAAAAAAAGAAGGACTGATGAAGAATGAACAGCCACGTTTAGATGATGCTGCTCAGCGTGTAGTAGAAGCTAAATACAACAAGCTGCAAGTCAGGGTGTTTGCGCAACAAGATTCGAGATCAGTATGCAGCACAAATGATCATGGAAGAAAGAAAAGCCATAAGTATCATAGGCAGACCTTCAACAGACACCTAACAAAAAATTAGCACCTAAATTATCTATTAAGTACCCTGTCCCAAACGTAAACTCCTTCGTTTTTCTAAGATATGAAAATATTTTTGTTTCTGGACGAGCCATCGGGAACGTAGGTTCTTTTATTTAGTGAGTTTAGCAAGTATATCTTTATTAGAATTTAAGTCCTATTAATTTGAACGTAGAGTTTTATGATGCGAAACGAAAGTATAACGTACGGGGTGGGTTTAATCTTAGATCTTTTTATTTTCTGGGTTTTTCTGGGATTATTATTGCGGGTTTGCCTATCCTAATGGGCGTCTAACAAAAAAATAGATTTTTTTGTTGGTTGGCCCTTTTATGACGCCTGTGGAAGGGCTGAAGTAGTTCTGAAAAAAACAAGAATATACCAAATGAGTTTGAAAAATACATGGCTATTTCCAATTGCTTATTGTGACGCTGCGGAACCTTGGCAATTAGGATTTCAAGACGCAGCAACACCTATGATGCAAGGAATAATTGAGTGCGCCTAGATATATCATCACGGTTGCAGAGCTCTGCTCCAACTCTGCCACATCTGCTCAAGCTGGCTATCGCCAGGATGTGAGCTACACAGGTGGGGCATCCTTAGCAATAAGATTGCCCCGAAAGCATCATGTGAAACTCGCAGAACATTGAGACTGCCCTCACTAGGATGCTTCGACAAAGCATAAGGAAAGATCAGGATAACAAACTTGAAACGTGAATCTAGTCCATCCAATTCCGGGCCGTATGTCTGAAGCAGAATATCAAGGCATACGCGTGGATAGTAAGCCTGCAAAACGGCCGAACTCGCGCTCGATATCAATTGCGAACACGGGACTTGAGTCCCCACGTGGCACTCTATACAGGAATAGCCCGATAAATCAGGCATTCACGCAAGGATCTAACCCTTTAAAATCCGTGATGGTGGAAGCTGGGGAACTAACTCCCTGTACAAGGAGAATTCAGAGATCCCGTAGTAAGAATGCATAGTTTTAGCTATTAAGGGGATCAACCTAAGACCGTTTCGTATCCTCTTTGAGGTACGGGCTTTGAAGAAAATATATATATTTTTTCCCGTGTCCCTATCTCAGTTAAAGAGCGAGTGAAAGCCTGTAAATGCAAGTATGAAGCATAAATGGACTGTTACGCGCTTAACATATCATCAGCTTAGCTACGTGTTACGAAGCAATCAGTCTATAGATGATGTCACTGCGCAATAGTTTGTGCAATAAAGTGAGAGAAAAAATATATATATATTTTTTTTTTGCTTGCTTCTGTGCAAGCTTCCTTGCTGACTGACTGTCTAACACATGCCCACTTTGTTCGCTTTGCAAACAACGAGAGGTGCGCGTAGCGCCGTTACGTTTCATATTTTGTTTTGGAGAAGGGGGCAAAGCATGCTTCTTTGCCCCTTCTTAGGCCGAGGTTCGGGGTAGCGAGCTTTATGACGGAAAACTGTCACGTATGGTTCTGAGGGCAGACACCGAGCGCTGACCCCTATCTTACATCATGATATTTTTTTTTTCCTAATAATTATTTTAATCTTTGTATTATGGATGTTGGTTCGCGCTTTATGGCATTTTCATTATAAAAGAAATCCAATTCCAGAAAGGATTGTTCATGGAACTACTATAGAGATTATTTGGACCATTTTTCCTAGTATTATTCTGATGTTTATTGCTATACCATCTTTTGCTTTATTATATTCAATGGACGAGGTAGTAGATCCAACAATTACTATCAAAGCTATTGGACATCAACGGTATTGGAGTGCGCCCTTTCACGAGAATGATGGAAGTGCAACAAAAAGCACCGGACTTATTCTATAGTCTGCAAAGCTTCTGGCTTACCAAAAGAAAGATGAGCCAAAATTATTCTTCGTTTGACGTTGAAAGACCGAAGGGACTAGAGCATGCCAGAAACGGGAAGTTAAGGTTAAACCTATAGACTGAAAAGGCTCCCCCAGCTAATAGGCCTATGGTTCCACTCTTTAAGTCGCTGGAGGTACACATTCCTCTTCTCGATGTAGGCAATATACAAGAAATAGACTGCTCAGCCTGCAATGTCCAATAACAGCGCTGAAGTATTTAATCTATCAGCACCACAGCCAGTGGTATACGACTTCGAATCTAACAGGCCTGGCCCCGTCATTTTTTGGAATAGGGGATCCCCTAACGTTGGCAACAACCACGGTAATGGCAAAACTGCCGGAAGAAGAAGAACGAGCCTCTCATAGGCTTGCTCTTATTCTTTGGGGACGGAGGTCCTCCAGTAGGTAACATCAAGAACAAGAACTTTACCGAAGGGGACCAGCGCTTATATTGTACCGGAGTCTTGGCCGCTCGCAAGGGACGTCGGGCAATTTCGGCGAAAACTCAAGGGTCACGGAGGATTTCCTTACGGTGGAAATGTTAATATTTTAATCTATTTGACCTGATAAAGAGTTACAAAACTGCATCTCGCAAGATCAAATTAAATTTTGGGAACATTACTTCAGGAGTCGGCGAGTCCACTCTCGACGATTCAGGGCGTGAACCGTCTTATCATCCTCGATAAACTGAAGGACAGATGCTTTCAGTTCTAAGCAACCGGTAAGTTTTTTTGAAACATCAATAAGTGCTAGGAACAAAAAGGAAACGGAAAGCTTATTGTTATAAAACAATGAGCAAGGACATAAGGCCCGGAGATTAATAAATAAAGCATGGGTTCACCGGGTCATTCCTACAACTTGGACTATTACCCCCTTTTTCGAACGTTGCACTTATTGAACAAAGGATAACTCAATTAGATTCGTTTTATGTGGTTAAATATGCAGTCTCATACTTTTTTTTCTTATATGATCTGTGTATTGCTTATAAAACTACTGAAATTGCGGAAGCATATTATTACAGACATATTAACAAAAGGGCCAAAGTGTTGACCTTTCAAGGTTTCACTAAGATCATGGCTCACTAAAACAAGAAGCAGACCCAGGTAGGAAATAACTAAACATTCTATTCTTTGAGTTTTAATGGGCGTGGAGAGCTGTCTGCGGGGAAACTTGCAAGTACAGTTTGGTGGGAGGCGTATGGGCCCTTGGGACCAAGGACTGGCCGTCGACCCGACCTTATGAGTATTCAGACTATAACAGTTCTGATGAACAGTCACTAACTTTTGATAGTTATATGATTCCGGAAGATGACTTAGAATTGGGTCAATTGCGTTTATTAGAAGTAGACAATCGAGTAGTTGTACCAGCAAAAACTCATCTACGTATGATTATAACATCTGCTGATGTACTTCATAGCTGGGCTGTACCCTCCCTAGGTGTAAAATGTGATGCTGTACCTGGTCGTTTAAATCAGACTTCCATTTTTATTAAACGAGAAGGAGTTTACTATGGTCAGTGCAGTGAACTTTGTGGAACTAATCATGCCTTTATGCGTGCGCCCGAATAAATAGGCCGACTACTGAGCCCACTCTGGCTCAGTCGCACCTTTCTCGAACAGGGCAAACCTGGGTGCGAGCTACCCAAAAAAGCTATCATAGTAATATCATGGCTAGAGCAGTAGGGAAAAGCCGGGGATCAATGGGCCTGCCCCCATTAGGGCTCCCCGGGAAAGCAGAGGATATGGTTAGGATAACGAGCTTGAAACGCGGAGCCCGTCTTAAGCTAGACCGAACGTCCCAAGCAGGATATAGCGACGAGCGAGTGGTTAGTAGACCGATAGTGGTGTCAAACTCGCAGTTGATGGCATTATCTTCTGCGGTACTCGAGAAACCATGGGGCACTCCATACAGAGCAAGTCCGAGAGATCAGACGCCCGCGCAAGGACCTAAATTCTCACTAGAAGGTAAAACCTAATTCGGACCTATGGAAGTCGGGGCTAAGCATCCCCATGACAGTGTCGTGAGGGAGTTCAGAGGCCTCATAGTAAGTATTACAGGCCTGTTCAGGTCACTCGAAGGGGGCCAATTCAAGATCGTACTTTTCCTTTACTAAGACAACAGGAGCTCTTAACAAGTTTATACGCTAGTTTACGCTCAAATTAAACTAGACAGATCTTGTTCGTCTCTCGACAGTCATATAAGTAAAAATCTACAAAAGCAAACACGGCAAATACTACCCATTTACCTGAATAGTGAGCGATCCTTTGTCTGGTACAAGGCTATTTGAAGAAAGCAAAAAAAAATGACACCGATATCTGTAAGTAATACTCTTCATAAAAAAAGGCAGCCCATGTAGTAAATAAGCCAAGCAAAAGTCATTTATTTTTCACACCACCGCAAATACCCAAGTCAAGCGAGATCATTGAAGAGAAGGCAGCAGCATCATGTAAAAAAACTGCTGGAGGTCCTATTCTATTTTTTGCCTATTTTATTTGGTCGCCCGCCCGCATTTCGGCCCCACAGAGAAGGCCAAGGATATGTGCCAATTAAAGCGGGCCCGCTAAGGGCCGAAGGCCATAAAGGTTTTTAAGTCTGAGCAATTAGCGCTCCCGCGTAAATTTGTAGATGCGAGCTGGGGCGCCACAGTGGAACCGCTCGGGGTTATTTCGATTGTATACCATTTGTAGATCTAATCGGGGAGATATGCATAGAGATGAGAGACGTGAGAGCTAAAAGTCGCTCGGAAAATGTTACCTATGACCAGTGGAGGTACGAAACTGCTGTGTGGACAACAAATACCACTACGCCGCCAACAGTTACTTGTGGGCTGCGGTGCAGATGAAAATACTGCGAACTCTAACTATTGTGGAGAAGGTCGCCTAAGGTCCAAGGTTAAGATCTAGGAAGGTGAGCAGTACGAGCTGAAAGGCTCCCATACTGTTCGGAGGGCAGGGGCTTTTCCTGACCCCTATCCATTGTTGTAGAAGCTGTTTCTTCGGATGATTATGTTTCCTGGGTATCAAATAAATTAGACTAAAAAGCAAACACAGGACGAATTATGAGTATCTCTCAAAAGCATCCTTATCATTTAGTAGATCCAAGTCCATGGCCTCTTTTAGGTTCATTGGGAGCTTTGGCAAGCACCATTGGTGGTGTTATGTACATGCACTCTTTTACGGGAGGTGGAACACTTCTCAGCTTAGGCTTGGGAATGATCCTGTATACTATGTTTGTATGGTGGCGCGATGTTATACGTGAATCCACTTACGAAGGACATCATACATTTGTGGTCCAATTAGGACTTCGCTATGGTATGATTTTGTTCATCGTGTCTGAAGTCATGTTTTTTTTAGCTTTTTTTTGGGCTTTTTTTCATTCTTCTTTGGCACCTACGGTAGAAATTGGAGCTATTTGGCCCCCTAAAGGAATTGATGTGTTAAATCCTTGGGGAATTCCTTTTCTAAATACCCTTATTCTACTTTCATCTGGAGCCGCCGTGACTTGGGCTCATCATGCTATATTAGCTGGATTCAAAAAAGAAGCTGTTTATGCTTTAGTAGCTACCAGGCGACCGTCAGATTACCAAGGAAAGTTTTTGATTACCTTTCGTAATCATACCATTGCTGATGCTCGCAATGAGACGGATGCAACTTACCATGTAAACCAACCGGGACAATAGCATGTTGCAAAAGGAAAGGACAGGGTTGACCAACTCTAAAGAATTTTTCCGACCGTGTCTTGGAAATATAGCCGAATGGGTCATTCATGAATGTGAGGTGTTTATGAGACACTAACTCGAGCGTGTTCGGTCAGGTTATTGATCAATCAATAATATTACAGTGCTATCTTCTCCATGGCAGAATGGTAGCTTGCCTGTGGCAGAGCAGGAGGAGGTCCCAATTTCAATATGAAAGAAAAACACTGGAAGCACGGCTACTTTTCTGTTCGAACTAGCACTGTTAGTTGGAAATCTTATGTATTTTCATGTAAGTATAAGAGTACCTTGGTAGTACCGGTGAACTAGATAGCCATTATCCGGCTATCTGGGACGGAGGACTCGTAGTATCCGCCTATTCGAGAGAGAACTGGCAACAGTAAAGCACTTGACTCGATCTTATTCGTTTAAGGGCAAAGCGAGAAGGAGTCTAAATAACTGTACATAAATGATTTTCATTTATGGATTTTACCTGATTGACACGGGAAATCTGACTTCATGGCTGAATAGAATTAAGCCTAAGCCTTTTTAAAGGACTACATGCCTTATGGAGTAAAAAATCAGGTTGGTGAGCCGTGTGATAGGTAACTATCTCGCACGGTTCGGAGAGCACTTTATTATGTCAGATGAGTAAACGGCGATCTAGTTGTACGGCTCTATGAAGTAACTTTTGACTCTAACATTTTGCTAGCTCTAGTCTTTACTGGGTTTCAGGGAATGGAATATGTAGAAGCACCTTTCACTATTTCCGATGGTATTTATGGTTCTACCTTTTTCTTAGCCACAGGGTTTCATGGTTTTCATGTCATTATAGGTACCATTTTCTTAATAATATGCGCTATTCGTCAATATCTAGGGCATTTTACCCAAACGCATCACTTTGGCTTTGAAGCAGCCGCTTGGTACCGGCATTTTGTTGACGTGGTTTGGTTATTCCTATTTGTATCTATTTATTGGTGGGGAGGTAATTAAAAAAAAGATAAAAAATCTGAAAGAGTTTTTTTACTAACCTAATCATACTTTATTTAAAGATACAACTTAATTTAGTCTGCTTTTTTTTTTAAGAACTGGGCTTGTTGTTGTAGTTATGGTGGCATTCGTGATTAATTCCAGCGATTCTAATATGATGGATCCTAGTACTTTTTGGAAGGAAGATATCCATATACCGGTGATGTCACGAGGCAAATATTTTGATAGACTCAAAAGTTATCAATAACTTAATTATTACTTTAAGAAGAAGCTCGAGGTCTATAAGGGGCATTATGATGTCAATCCAGAGGGCATAAAAGGCGTCCCGAACCTCGCCGCTGAAAAAATAATATGTTTACTATGCCCTATCACGTAATATGCAACCTGCCTTTTTTTCCAACAGAAGTCGAATGAATAAAACCGTAGCCGCTTAAGAGCAACCGTTAGATTTGCATAAGAAAAGCGAAGAAGATGGTTGACCAACGCCGCGCGGCACGCGCGTGCCCTAGACCGGTTTGCTTAGGGTGTTGCTTCCGCAGCGCTTTTGAGAGGCCTTGTGCTGATGGTATACCAGTAACAGTTTTGTGGGAACCGAATAATAAATATAGCGCTGCGGTCTTCTTCGTCCATTATCATTATGCGGGGGGCGCGCGGCTTTTCTCACATAAGCCGCGCGCCCCCCCCCTTCTTTTCATCTGTTTGGGGTTGACGGCCTCGTTCGTAAAACGCGGCAGTATGTAAAGTTTACATACATTTTAAAATAGATGGGCTAGATGCATTAAACAATAAAATTATTTCATTAATTGCTTATATGTCTGTATTTCGGAAAGGTGCGTAGCACTTAGTTGGTTTTGCAAACAAACAAAAAAAATTTATATATATAAATTTTTTTTGTTTGTTTCGCTAATTAGTAGAAAAATATGCTATGCTCCGCGGCCAGTTCATTTTACGAACTTGTTGGATCAGCCCTAAATTGAATCAAAGCTTTTCAAAGGCTTTTTAGCCAGTTCTCCGATTGGACTAAGAAAAATAGAAATTAATGCATTCTTAGCGCGTAAGTTTTTTGTTAATGCCTAAGGGCAGAGAGCCGTGAACCCGCGGCAAAAAATATATATATAGCTCCACGGGTAGCTTTCTGTTTTCCGGCCATAACCAAATTAAGGTGTTATGTCCATAATTCTTATGCCATTTCACAACTTTATTTGGGGGCTATCATTCATTCAGGCTACTTGAAGCGGTTTAACTTTCAATTATCCGTCTTATCCCGTTAGCCTGTGGTCTACAACCCATGTTTTTATAAAGCTACTGTAAAAAAAATATATATATATATATTTTTTTTTTACAATAGCTTTTCGTATGAAATGAGATAGAAAAAAAAAGCCAACAAAATGAGACTGTATATCATTGGTATTTTAGCGAAAATACTTGGAATAATAATACCCCTTTTGCTAGGAGTAGCCTTTTTAGTTTTAGCTGAACGTAAAGTAATGGCTTCTATGCAACGTAGAAAGGGTCCTAATGTAGTGGGATTGTTTGGATTGTTACAACCTTTAGCAGACGGTTTGAAATTAATGATAAAAGAACCTATTTTACCAAGTAGTGCTAATTTATTTATTTTTATAATGGCTCCAGTAATTACATTTATGTTAAGTTTGGTTGCTTGGGCTGTTATACCGCGCGCCGTGCAAGGTGTTTTCGTCGCTATGGGGCATATCCTGGTGCCCGATCTCCAGTCTGCGTCAATGGAGTAAATCACCCAGAGGTAGCGTTGCTGCAATGCGCGTGGAAAAGCATCTGGGAACCCAAGTCACAGGAGACCTCTATTTCAAGGAACGACTCGGGAGATACTGTTGGGATTGATGAGGCTGACGAATCCGAATTACGTAGCTGCAGAACGACAGCATTCACCAGGGCAGCGGATAATAACTTGGTCCCGTAATCGGTTCTTTTGGTGGGTATAACGGAGGCCGAAGACGGAAAAAAATATATATTTTTTTTTCGGGGGCATTCTCAATAAGGGAATAATACTATGCGGACATCTTACCTCAACAACCAGGTAAAAAAAGTCGAAGACGCAATCACGGGATCGACCTACTCTCTAGTGAGAGGGTCGGCGGAGCCGCTGTAGTAAGTAAATAGGGAAATCGACCAAACCAGGTACTGAAGGGCGGCAGTCATGATTCGATGGTAGAGGGTTTAGCCCTTTCCTTGCCACAGATGTTGTAGTGAAGGCGGCGACGCTTCAACTCTTCTGAGAAGACGGGTTGGTCATAGCAGACACTCAAATGCAGCTACGATCTCATTGAAGAAGTACCTCGTGAAGCACGCCAACAAAATATATATATATATATTTTGTTGACGTGCTTTAGTAAATCAGTGGCGGAGAGCTTTATGACGGGAAACTGTCACGTATGGCTCGGAGGGCGGGGAAATCTCCGACCCCTACTTTTGATTATGGTATGGTATTGTCAGATTTAAATGTAGGTATACTTTATCTATTTGCTATATCTTCTTTAGGCGTTTATGGTATTATTACAGCGGGCTGGTCGAGTAATTCTAAATATGCTTTTTTAGGAGCATTACGATCTGCAGCTCAAATGGTTTCTTATGAAGTTTCTATCGGTCTTATTATTATTACTGTACTAATTTGTGTAGGTTCTTGTAATTTTAGTGAGATTGTAATCGCGCAAAAGCAGATATGGTTTGGCATTCCCTTGTTTCCTGTATTTATTATGTTCTTTATTTCTTGTTTAGCAGAAACTAATCGAGCTCCTTTTGATTTACCAGAAGCAGAAGCTGAATTAGTCGCGGGCTATAATGTAGAATATTCTTCGATGGGTTTTGCTCTTTTTTTTTTAGGGGAATATGCTAATATGATCTTAATGAGGTGTGGAGCTTTGCATCTGACATTCGTTGGGCTGCGGCCCTCTGCAGGAGCCAGCGTCCTTTTTTTTTTAAGGGCCTTGTGCAGTAAACCCTTCTGAGCGATCTGAAGACTAGTAGGCCCGCGAAGCTTTCGGAGAAGGGTAGCCTGGTGTGCCAGCACAACAACGAAACGCGAACCCATCGGACGACCTATCTAAGACCAGGGAGATACCCTAAGTGGGTACCTCGTAACTTTTCCCCGGACCTATACGTGTACCGAATACTCATACGGGAAAGTGCGCTCCTAGGTCTGGAACCAGGGAGGGTTGCTGCGAGAAAAAACTTCTCGTCTCATCCAGGGGGTGCGGACACACCTGCGCGAATTACAGGTGACAGCTACAAGGGTGGCGGGGGAAGGAAACGGTACCCCCATATCCGGGGATGAATGTAAACCTATTGAACAGGGATAATCATTCTGGTTCTGGGAGATAGAACTCACCAGCAGTAGTAGACAATAGGCTAAAAGTTAGGCTCGCTACGCCTAACTCACTAGGGCGCAAAGCGCAACACCTATCTTATTGCGGACAATAGACTACTACTTGCGTCCTATTATGAGCGACTCCAGTCTAAACCAAGCAGCTTGAAACCTGACGGAAAATAAATTTTTTCCGTTCTGTGCCGGTCATCCACACTTAGACATCCATGCGAGGCCTTCGTGATTCGGAAATCTAGGCGTAGCGTTGGTTAGAGGGGATGATACTCAAGATTTCCAGAACGGAGCCGTATGACGCGAGAGTGTCACGTACGGTTCTTTGAGAAGGGTGTGAATATCCATTATTCTCGGGCCCCTTGCTTGGGGCCACAAAGCAGCACCTTTACTCTCCTAGTCTATGTACATTGCTCTTTCTAGGAGGTTGGCTGCCCATCCTAGATATTCCTATTTTCCATGTGATTCCGGGTTCTATTTGGTTTAGTATAAAGGTTCTTTTCTTTCTTTTTGTATATATATGGGTCCGTGCAGCATTTCCACGATATCGTTATGACCAATTAATGAGGCTTGGTTGGAAAGTATTCTTACCTTTATCATTAGCTTGGGTAGTTTTTGTATCTGGTGTTTTAGTCGCCTTTGACTGGCTCCCTTAATTCATTGAACAATGTCACTGCAGTACAACTAAAAAATATATATTTTTAATAAAAAAAAAAACTCCGTTAAATAGCAGCTCGAAAAGCAAATTAATTGATTAGAAAAAATATAAAATAATATATTTTATTCGTTCTATTAACTCCGTAAATGCAGGCTTTGAACGTTCTAAAACGAATAAAATATATATATATATTATATATATATTTTTTTTTATCTAAGGCCTTGTAATGATGGGTAAATCCTGCCCATGATGGATTGCGTTAATCATGAAGAACACAAAGTTTCCATGATCCGCGAAAACGAGAAAGCACGAAACATTAATATGTCAAGACGACTATCGATTCTTAAACAACCTATATTTTCTACATTTAACAATCATTTGATAGATTATCCAACCCCGAGCAATATAAGTTATTGGTGGAGTTTTGGTTCGTTGGCTGGTCTTTGCTTGTTTATTCAGATAATTACAGGCGTTTTTTTAGCTATGCATTATACGCCTCATGTGGATTTAGCTTTTTTAAGCGTAGAACACATCATGAGAGATGTCAAAGGCGGCTGGTTGCTTCGTTATATGCATGCTAATGGGGCAAGTATGTTTTTTATTGTGGTTTATCTTCATATTTTTCGTGGTCTATATTATGGAAGTTATTCGAGTCCTAGGGAATTAGTTTGGTGTCTTGGAGTTGTAATTTTACTTTTAATGATTATAACAGCTTTTATAGGATACGTACTACCGTGGGGTCAATTTGGCCCTTCCTTCTACTAATAGAAGGATAAAAAAACTCCACTAAATGCGGGAAACTCTTTATTACTAAGGTACTTTTTTCCATGGAAGGCGCGAAATTTCTGATTTTTGATGGCGATCCCTATAATTTTAGCCTTGCTGTCTTGCGTGGGTTTAAATTTTAAGTAAAAATCCTTAGCATGTCATCATAGACAATCCGCAGGAAGACTCTTACTACACGAGAATAGGCGTCTTGGGCCTTGGAAAAAATAGCATAGAGATTTCCTCAGAGACTACACGTGGGGTGCCTAGTCTATCATGGATTTTCGGCTAGGTAAATATATAGTCCCATTTTTTTCTAAAAAATGATGTCTATTTCATTCTAATGAATGAATAAAGGCCTCCGGCCTATTGGAGTCTTATGGTCTATTTAAGCTGTATATTAAGATTTTATTTATAAGCCTTAGTTAAGCAGCTTTGTAACCTTTTGTCATAACAGATCTAGGATATTTTAATAGGGTTTACTTTCAGTTCTTGCTCCGGGGATATTTAAGTAATACTCAATTTGACGAATAATAGTAATGCCGAAGGCCCGCCAGTATCTAAGATTTCAAATCAAACCCTCGGCTAGTCTGAATTGCTTCCTGTTTTCGTCTTAGGCAGTTAAGATAGTTTTTAAAAAAATTATTGACTATTCGACTCTTGGAGCATTAGCCTATTGGCTTATTAATGAGAAGGCCAAAGAGCGCGTGGGCCTGATTCATACAAATAGTTTTACCAAAATACTGCAGAAAAATTTTAATATCAGGGCTACTTTTAGTAAAAAATACTTTAAATTGCTGCTTGATATTCTAAGTGAAATGCTGAAATAAAAGAAAACCCGGTGGAGCCTGAAATCATTCATATAAAGAATCTAAAAAGGGTGTAGAAAAGACATAGTTTGGGGAAATTTAGGCAAATGAGTTTTTGGGGAGCTACAGTCATTACAAGCTTAGCTAGTGCAATACCTGTGGTAGGAGACACTATAGTAACTTGGCTTTGGGGTGGTTTCTCGGTAGATAATGCTACCTTAAATCGTTTTTTTAGCCTTCATTACTTACTTCCTTTTATAATAGCTGCCGCTGCTATTATTCATCTTGCTGCATTACATCAATATGGCTCTAATAATCCATTGGGTATCAATTCTTCTGTGGATAAAATAGCTTTTTATCCCTATATGTACGTAAAAGATTTAGTATGTTGGGTAGCTTTTGCTATTTTTTTTTCTATTTTTATTTTTTATGCACCTAATGTTCTGGGGCATCCCGACAACTACATACCCGCGAATCCTATGTCAACTCCGGCTCATATAGTGCCAGAATGGTATTTCTTACCAGTTTATGCGATTCTTCGAAGTATACCTAACAAATTAGGGGGTGTAGCCGCCATAGGACTAGTTTTTGTGTCATTATTTGCTTTACCGTTCATTAACACATCGTATGTACGTAGTTCAAGTTTTCGACCAATTCACCAAAAATTATTTTGGTTGCTTTTGGCAGATTGCTTACTTTTAGGCTGGATTGGATGTCAACCTGTGGAAGCACCATATGTTACTATTGGACAAATTGCTTCAGTTGGTTTTTTCTTCTATTTTGCTATTACGCCCATTCTCGGCGAATTAGAAGCTAGATTAATCCAAAATTCTAATGTTTGCGAGGACTTAAGTCCTCGCAAGCTTTCCCACATTTTTAAGAATTCAATTTCTTTTGTGAAATGAAAAGCCATCAATTTATTAACCGTCTTATTACCAAGTCCCCGTCTCCGCTTTTTACCTATTATTTCTTTATTAATTAGTGGTGTGTTTTCAATTGCGCTACTTTTCAAACTCATCATTGCACTTTGTGAAGATTGGAAAAAAATTATAGAGTATTTGGACAAATATCCTTGCCGGGATTGCTCTAGCAATTACAGCGGGTATTCTAGGAGTCCAGCATCGGTCAAGAATTCCGGATCAAACGAAATTTATGTCCAAAATTCTTAACTTATGAGACTTCGCCGAAGTTTATCTGCCCATAGTTCACAAGACATTTTGACCAACAAATGAAAATAAAAGGAGAGGTTTTGCGCTGTGGTATCTTTGTACCAAATTTATTGGAGCTTACGCCTTGGCTAAATAAATTGTAGGAGAAAAGGGTATTATGGCCCAGGCGTGCCGCTGTCTTCTATCTTCCATTGCTTTTGTTTCATCTATCTCTTTATGAGTCTGCTGAGATTTTACCAGATCTGCCTACCCAAAAAAAACGTCTATGCCTAGAACGTATCAATTAACTACTTTTATGCGCAGATTTATTATATTGGAAATTTTTCTAGCGAGCATATCTAATAGTTTTTTTGGTTTCGCTGGTCTTATTATAGCAAGCGCGTAATCATACGAACCTTTGTCGTCTACTGTTTCCATTAAATTTGATGATTTAAGTGCAAAATTTAATTAACTTTGTTAAGTCTTCCGTAAAAATTATCATTATATATATAGTGTTGGCACGACGGCGGCTATCAAGAAAGTTGTTTCTGATATTAGAACTCGAGTCATCGAGCCTTTTGTAGCTTCTACAGTAATAATGGCCTATAGCAAAATAAAGTAAGTCATAGAGGCGTCTCGAAGCTTAATAAGTACGGCAATGCCCGGGATTCTCCCGGTCCTGCCCAACATCGTGCCCACATATATGCGCGGAAATAATCTAAGCTGTTGGTATATCGCCCGGCGAAGAAGCCCCGGCCTCTACACCGCTCTTGTAGATAGCGGCGGATGAGTTAGCAATAGCACGGCGCGCCTTCGGCCTTGATAAGGAATCAGTTAGAGCTTGACATGTATGCTTCGCCCTTGGCGAATTGACGGAATATATAGTTTTTTTCAGCTTATTTCAGTCTAAGATCAGCCGCCGCTCCCTGCTTTGGTCAGCGCTAAAGCGCCTTTTGTAATACTAAAATATGCTTCGCCCTTTAACTCATGTTCTAATGTGTTTACTTCCTAGAAAAAAAGAGACGATTTGTGGATAACCAATCGTTTTTCAAATCTCTGATAGCTACTTTACCAAAATGGATACATCAATTTCAAAAATCAAAACATGAAAATATATTATATACCAATCCTGATTACCTGTTTCAATTATTATGGTTTTTGAAATATCATACCAATACACGTTTTCAAGTCTTGATTGATATTCGTGGAGTTGATTATCCTTCTCGAAAACAAAGATTTGAAGTAGTTTATAATTTACTAAGGGCGACCGCGAAGTCACCGAATAAAGTGCTCATTCGTACCAAAGGAATGAGACGTTGTAGAAGTCTGCAACGAAACGGGCACGACTTATTTGACGGAGATACCGCTAGAGACACCCAACGGAACAAACTTCCAATGGGGAACATAGCCTGTCGTGAAAGGGGATCACAGGGAATAGCCAACCCATAGGCGATACCCAACCGTGTCTTCGAAACGCAGTTGAACGGGGAAAAAAATTTATTTATTTTTTTTCATTCGTGAACGTGAGGTGTAGGTGGGATATTAGCCCGGACGCATTAGGCAAGACTCGAAGAAAGTATCACAGCGTCTTCTTCGTATGACGGAGCTTAGTGACGATCGTACCAGGACAACAAAGGAACCAAGATCCCCAAAAGTATGCTCATGAAAATCGAAGTAAAGGGCGAAGCTTCAAAGGCACAGTAGTACTTGAGGATATCTGAAACACCTGAAGCGCACTGCGCGAAGATGCCCAAAAGCATCCAATTACGAGCATTCGGTGGAACCGGTGAATCATGCATTTTTCTAGATAGAGATGCGTGAGACAGAGGGCTCATAGTACCTGCCTACTCAAAACGTACCCTGCGAAAGGAAAGCGCTGGCACAGTATGATGGAGGGGAAGGAGCCTAAATCGACGTACTCTCAGCCAGGGGGTATGTTACGTACTCAAGCAGCATGAAGAGATCGATATTGAGCTTGGATAAGACTAATTAGTTAAAAAAAATATATATTTTTTTGCTGTTTCGGCATATTCTGATTGTCTGCATGTTTTTTGGAAACATTATTGTTATAAAGAGCAGTTCCAAACAGAAAGCCTTTTTCGACGGCTCATAAAAAGGGGTATAAATCCGTGGATTACCGCCTCAAAAAAGCTTTCACCTAATCCAAGTTTGAAAAATGGTGCTTATAGGGAAACTAATGCGGCACTTTGATCAAAATAAAATAAACACTGAAAGACTAGATAATCCACTTCCAATTTCGTGTTAAAGCAAAAAACGCTAAAAGCGCGCAGCAAATAATTTTTTTTTATGTAACTTTCCCGGCTACACTGCGATATATAGAACCATAATTGAAACAGTAGAAAACCTCGGTCTAAGCCATTGGCAAGCGTGCGTTCACAGATAATTTTACTATTGCAGTAATTGGTCGACGGGCTCTGGCAGAAAAGAGACTTTACTTGGTTACATGAGTTATTGAAGTGCGCCTTTAGCTTAGACTTAAACTGGGTAGGACCCTAATAACCTGAACCAAAATTAATAAAATTTCTTTGCTTGGAGATCATCTTATCAGTCGCAATTCAGACTATACTATAACCTACAAGTTTTGACAACAATACGGCAACATTAGATAATATATAGAATCCATCAATTTGGTGGGCTTAGCTTACTTATCAATATGTGTAAAATGATAAATCGTCCGGGGGTTTTATGATAAATTAAGTAACCCGAAATCGTTTTTTGGCTTACTTTTAGTATCCTGAAAGCTATTCATTAATGTGCGTTAACCTCCACTGTACCTGGCCTTGCCAATTATTAGTATTTGGCAAACTCTAAAAACCAATGTATAAGGCACCGCGCTTAAGCTACATACTACATATCTCATTGGCTAAAACATATGCGAATTAGGCACCGCGGCTAAGAAAGGCAAAGCCCGCTCGAATTCTATAACTCAGTCGCTTACAAAAGTTATCACGATAAGCAATACGAGGGCGCAGCACCTCCGGGGGCCGTATATGCTGCTATTTTTTGCTATAATGTAAGATCACGGGTGCTCCATGTATGTAAAAAATCTATTATTTCGCCGGTAAAGTCCACGCTTAGAGCCATATCATTACGAACAACCTTAGCTGAACTTGAGTTGGAGAGCCGTGTGATAGGTAACTATCTCGCACGGTTCGGAGAGCACTTTATTATATCGAGAGAACGCATAGGGAAACTGCGGCTCTGCGATGGAATTCTTGACTCTATGTATTCAATATAACTCACGTATTCGTGTACAAACCAGTGTGGACGAAATAACTCCAATTTGTTCGGCAGTCAGTATATTTCCGTCGGCCGGCTGGTGGGAGCGAGAAGTTTGGGATATGTTTGGTGTTTATTTTTCTAATCATCCTGACTTACGCCGTATATTAACAGATTATGGTTTTGAGGGTCATCCATTACGAAAAGACTTTCCCTTAAGTGGGTATGTGGAAGTACGTTATGATGATTCAGAGAAACGTGTGGTTTCTGAACCTATTGAGATGACTCAAGAATTTCGCTATTTTGATTTTGCTAGTCCTTGGGAACAAAGTTCGCGTAGTGACAAATCAAATAAAAAGTAAAAAATTGTTGCTTACAGCCATCTTGATAATATTCAATTTCGTAGTAATTGTATGTTCGGCTCAGTTTTATGGCATGCTGAATAATCCGCTTTGCCTGTTTGAATCAAACTCGGTCTTTACGATCTGAAACAGCGGGAGTGTTGACCTTTTCTTTTGTGAAAACGCCGCGCTCGGATAATGGGAATTCAAAAGAATAAAGTGGGCCTCCGCTACTTCATTGGCTCGACAGAAAAAAAGGTGGAAAGAAAAAACTAAAAAAAAATATATAGAAATGCCCCACAATTTTTTCTCTACTTTGCCTTTTATCTTACTCTTACGCTTTATTAGCTTGAAAGAGCTTGACCAATGAATATCCCCCCTTCCCGTCTTAATTTATCATTTAAGATGATAAATTGGACACAATCTGAAGGTTCAGATTGTGGAATTATTTAATTTATTGGTAGAAGGTTTTATTAATTTATGAACAAATTAACTGGAAATAAGTTGGCTGGAGCAGAATTATCTACATTATTAGAACAAAGAATTACCAATTACTACACCAAATTGCAAGTGGATGAGATCGGTCGAGTGGTGTCAGTTGGAGATGGAATTGCACGTGTTTATGGATTAAACAAGATTCAAGCTGGAGAAATGGTTGAATTTGCCAGCGGTGTGAAAGGAATGGCTTTAAATCTAGAAAATGAGAATGTAGGAATTGTTATATTTGGTAGTGATACTGCCATTAAAGAAGGAGACATTGTCAAGCGCACTGGATCTATTGTTGATGTTCCTGTAGGAAAGGCCTTGTTAGGTCGTGTGGTTGATGCCTTAGGAGTACCTATTGATGGAAAAGGTGCTTTAAGCGCTGCAGAACGAAGGCGTGTAGAAGTTAAAGCTCCCGGGATTATTGCACGTAAATCTGTGCACGAACCCATGCAAACAGGATTAAAAGCAGTAGATAGCCTAGTTCCTATAGGTCGTGGTCAACGAGAACTTATAATAGGAGACAGACAAACTGGAAAAACTGCTATCGCTATTGATACCATCTTGAACCAGAAGCAAATTAACACACAGGGCACCTCGGATAGTGAAAAATTGTATTGTGTGTATGTAGCGATTGGACAGAAACGTTCAACCGTGGCACAATTAGTTAAGATTCTTTCAGAAGCGGGTGCTTTAGAATATTGTATTATTGTAGCAGCTACTGCTTCGGATCCTGCTCCTCTGCAATTCCTGGCACCATATTCAGGTTGCGCTATGGGAGAATATTTTCGAGATAACGGAATGCACGCATTAATCATTTATGATGACCTTTCGAAGCAATCAGTGGCATATCGACAAATGTCATTATTATTACGTCGACCACCAGGTCGTGAGGCGTTCCCAGGAGATGTTTTCTATCTACATTCTCGTTTACTAGAAAGAGCCGCTAAAATGTCAGACCAGACTGGTGCGGGTAGCTTAACTGCATTACCTGTAATTGAAACACAAGCTGGAGATGTATCTGCTTATATTCCTACCAATGTTATTCCTATTACAGATGGACAAATCTTTTTGGAAACAGAACTTTTTTATCGTGGAATTCGACCTGCTATTAACGTAGGATTATCTGTAAGTCGTGTGAGCGGGGTGAGATCTACATGGGATCGCTGGAGTTGGAAAGCTCCGCGTAGGATCCCTCAGCGCGTAATCTGCCTTACCCGATCATAACTGGGTCGAAAGCCGGTAAGTCAGAAACTAACTATCGGAAGTTCAGGAAAACAAACCTCGATGATGGTCGCCTTACTCTCAGAGGGAAGACACCCAGGATTCCACCTGCGTGAACTTGGATATGTGCCGTCTGCAGCATGAGTACTTCTACTACACGAGAAGGAAAAGGGGAACCCTGCGTCGGAAAACACATGGACTCCACGGCGATGAACGGGTCAACCAAGGCTCTACAAATCGTTAAATACCTAGAGGGAACTCCCGATGGGAATCCGGACCTATAAAAAGGCCGCGATTCGTACGGTCCCAGTGGAACCACCACAAAAACTTACGAGGGGGGAACCTCGTTGGTTCGGCGATGGATAGAACTGAGAATCAGGAAAGTCCTGCTTCTCCTGCCCGAATTCGATCGGCTGCAGCCGATCGAATTCGGGAACTGAAACCTAACGCCGACGGAAAATCTCGGAAAATCATCGACATAATAACTGACCTACATGCGCTCATAGCGGCGTACCAACGCATTAAATCTAAACTCATCAAAAAAAAGGAAGGGCTAACGAATGGAAGACCAATCTTCCAGTGAGGAAATCCACGTCTTATCTGCGTTAATCGGAGATGGTTCGAGCACATCGCAGAACAACTGTGCGCAGGGAAATACCCTGCGGAACAAGTAAACATCCCAAAATCAGCAAAATCCGAAAAGACAAGACCGCTTACGATGATTAGCGCCAGAGACCAGATCTTACAAACAACAACCATCAAGGCGGCCTTTAAGCTCACGCCATGAGACTTGAGCAAAGGCTATAAGACTGCTGCTAGGGAAGGAAGTGATGCTGCACAGTTACGGGATAATGAACTAGCTTCAATAGGAAGCAAATTCCTTTGCGTGCTTAACATTCTAAAAAAATCCATACGGCCAAGTATTGATGATTTGATTGTCCTCGTCTATAAGTGACCGGTTTCAGGAGAAGGGAGCCGTGTGATAGGCGACTATCGCGCGCGGTTCTGTGAGAGGGGGCCGGGTTCTTTCTATACCCTGTGCTAGCGCTTAGAGATGGGTGCGAACCCTACTCTCGAGGTTCTGCGGCTCAGTTGAAAGCTATGAAACAGGTATGTGGTAGCTTAAAACTAGAATTAGCGCAATATCGTGAAGTAGCCGCTTTTGCTCAATTCGGTTCAGACCTTGATGCTGCTACTCAGTATTTATTAAATCGTGGGGCTAGGCTAACAGAGGTTCTTAAACAACCACAATATAGCCCAATTCCTATTGAAAAACAAATTGTGGTTATTTATGCAGCTGTCAAAGGTTATTTAGATCAAATTCCTATTTCAAGCATTAATCAATATGAACATGAGCTTTTGAAGTCTATAGACCCAGATATACTTTCTGCTATCGTACAACAAAAAAACATTACTGAGCAAATTAACAGTCAACTGGCTGCCTTTTGTCAAAAATTTACACAGAGCTTTTTAGCAACTCAGTCAGTTTAAAAAAATTCAACTAAAAAAAAATTTTCAGGCCGCTGATTTTGTTTCCGTGCTTCCGGGTGGAGGGTGAAAGCGGCCAGGGCGCAGCCAATTTTTTTTCTTCCGCCTTCTGGCTACGCCCCTAGTAAGGCTTCATCATACGAGCGGAGCTCGAAAACCCTCCATCCCCACATTAACAACATGTAGATTTGTAGAAAACAGGAACGCACAAAACAGTAACAAAATCGGGCCAAGAACGCTTATTTGTAGAATATACTATTTGTAGGTTCTGTAGGTTTTTACTGCGTATTTGTATTATTAGATATTATTTACGTATGGCGTAGCCGGCAAAGATAACTGGATGACCCAGATTAACTCTGGCTACGCCCCTAATGCATTTGGCCGCGGGCTGCCATTTAGATAAATTAATGCATCAGTCTGCCGCTTTTAACTTTCTGGCGTTTAGAGGCTGCAAGTTCTGCATGTGTGAGCGTTCACAAAAACAATATATATTACATGGCTCCAGCAAATCAAGTCTATCGCTTCGCAATAAATTTTAAAATGAATCAATCATCGAAAATGATTAATAGCTACCTCCACCAAATTTTGGCTGGTGTAATCAGGAGAAAAGGGATTCGAACCCTTAACCTGTGGTTTTGGAGACCATTGTTCTACCATTGGAACTATTCTCCTAAAAAAAAAGTGGTTCTTGGTTTATGGAATTTGCACCTATTTGTGTCTATTTAGTAATAAGTTTGTTATTTTCTTTGATCTTAATCGGTGTTTCCTTTCTATTTGCTTCTTCTTCTAATTCGGCTTATCCAGAGAAATTGTCAGCTTACGAATGCGGTTTTGATCCTTTTGATGATGCCAGAAGTCGTTTTGATATACGATTTTATCTCGTTTCTATTTTATTTATTATATTTGATTTGGAAGTCACCTTTTCATTTCCTTGGGCAGTTTCTCTTAACAAGATTGGTTTGTTTGGATTTTGGTCTATGATAGTATTTTTATTGATTTTGACGATTGGATTTTTATACGAATGGAAAAAGGGCGCTTTAGATTGGGAGTAACCCGGCCATTTCTGAGCTTGCAAAACGATAAAAGCAAAAAAACATTTTTTTTTGCTTTTATCGTTTTGCAAGCTTTTAGTATTCCTTCCATCGCAGCGTAACCGAAATGGGATAAACCTCGATAAGTAGGCATAATAAGTCAGTCATTCACTTTATTGAGCTTTCGGAGCCTTTGTTGGCTACGCCAACAAAGTGCAGCCCGCGGCAAGAAAGCCCGTAAGGCCGTACCGGCTTTCTGATGAAATTAACTGAAAGAATGCTGGGACGTCAAACGAATCGAGCAGGGCGCTGCCAAATTACTTTGTTTTCATGCGTTTGATTTTTTTGTTTTGCTTGGCAGTCTACTATTTTTTCTCCTATCGGGTGGAAAATATTAAAGCGTTTCGCGGAACAATGACTGTCTGTTCCCGTACAGTGAATGCCTAAAAATAATAGAATAGATCTTGTTGCGATGGGGGAAGCCCAAAAAAGCGGCTGGGAGGGTTCGCACAGCGAATGAAAGCTAAAAGTAGCTTTGCGGGGCTACTTTTTCCTCTTGCCAAACAGCTTCTGAATAATATGCTTCGCTTCCCCCGCGCTCTTTCCAACAAAATGAAAAAAAAAGAGACATTTTATATCAATTACATAGTATACTCAATTATATACAATCAATAAAGGTTAATAAAAGTTGCAGGGCGCATCAAGATCTACCTTTTTGATGCTTTGTGCTATATAATGAAAGAAAAAAGTGCTAATAGATATTGTTATTTTTATTTAAAAAAAAAAGGAATCTTTTTTTGCTATGCTTTTTATTTTTAAATTTTACGCTTTTACTTTCGGGTCCGGCCTTTTATCCGTATTACTTTAACTAATAGGAGAAAGCACTTTGGTAACGTAGCTGTGAAAGATTAATTTAGGTTATGTGCAATAAAATAAAGCGTCAAGCAATTAATAAAAAATAAACTAATCATGATGTGTTCTTTTCTAATTGATTATTTAGCACATTAGGGTAATTAGCTCAGTTGGTAGAGCGCCTCGTTTACACCGAGAGAGTCAGCGGTTCAAGTCCGTTATTACCCAAGGGTTTTAATTATTCATGATTATAAATTGAATCTAGCGTATGAATCGTATGAATAAATTTACTAATTTGATTGATAGTGGTAGAACCGCGATAATAAAAAAAGGGAAAAAGCAAGCCCGCTTTATTCGCACGGCGAATGAGAGCTTATTATTTTCAAAAAAGAATAACACAGTTGCAGGAAACATGAGAAAGTGGCAAACCAAAGCAAAAAAGCGGTAATATATATTACCGCTTTTTTGCTTTGCTTATTATTGGGCCAACTAAAGCAGAAAACGCTATGCGTTTTCTTAGTTTATGGTAGATTCTGAACTATAAGATGGTCATGAGAAAAAAAACTATATAGATATTTTTTTACTATGGACATTTAAAAGGTGCCCTGATTTCATACGGCCCAACTAGCATAGCAAGTAGAGGCCCAAGCGCTCCGGGCTTATTAGCCATTACAGCGTAATCGTCCCAACGCATGCAAGGCCACAAGGCGACTAACTGCCAAAAAGTGCCTTTCAGTGCAAAGCAAAGAGCCGCGCAGCCAGTAGACTTGTGGCTTCGCTTGAATGAGATTTTCGTTTTCACTTTCGGATTTTTACTGACGTACGTAGCCAGTAGAATGGAAAGATGCTGATGAATCATCTACGATGATTCATTATGTTTGGGAAAATAGCTTAGTTGGTTAGAGTGCTGGTTTGTCACGCCAGAAGTCGCGGGTTCAAATCCCGTTTTTCCCGGTAATTTTTCGATCCAAAAATAAATTATTATAACATTAATTTAGAAAGAGAGATATATATCTCTCTTTCTAAACTGGTAACTGAATCAGTTAAAATTTTTTTTTTATTGAAGTATGGCTAAAAAAGCATACGATGTAATATGATTCAATTTTACAGGGCGTAGCCCCTAATCTACCCGCGTTCAAAAGTAGTAGTCCTGAGGTGTGAAATTTTAAGGACAATGTAATGATGGTTGGGATTACATACTAAGCTAATGCTAGGGTAAAAAGATTAAAAAAAAATTATGCTATGCGGATGAATAGTGCAAAGAGCTAATACAAAGATCTTGTCAAAAAGAATAACACAGTTGGCGGAACCTAGGATATTCTATATAGAATATCATAGGTTAAGGATCGGAATACCTGGCGCCCTGAGCGAAAAGCCAGCAGTGTTATATTTCTTATGATGAAATAGAAAAATTTACTGCGCCTTCTTTGCTTTGCGCTTGTGCTATTCAATATAGCTGTTCCGGGAGACGGATGAATAATAAGAATTAAATTTTCATCCTGGCAAAGCGGGTAAGCATAAGCTTATACAAGTGTCGAACAAACCGCAGGGCCGAAGGCTTCTTACACTTAACTTACATAGTGTCATACATAGAACATCGTGTAGTAGGCAATGAGTGTCCCCCATTAGTTCTGCGGGTTAACACGGTTAATAGGTTACGTAAATCGCATGTGAGCGCAAAGCGCAGCACGTTGGGTTCTGGTTCTGACCGGGGGAAAAAGCATGAGAGGGCCTCATCCTGACAAATACAACAATACTGTATAATGGGTTTAAATCCCATTTTTTACATAGGGGACGTAGTTCAATTGGTAGAGCGCATGTTTTGCAAGCATGAAGCTGTCGGTTCAACTCCGATCGTCTCCAAATAAACAAATTATATATTCTGAAAAAGTAGTATAAGTGCTTGAATGAATTACGCTTTATAATAGCTGCAGGAAATCTCGTTATGCTTCGCACTTTAACTTGGCTTTGGAAAAAAAAATCTGAAGACCAAACTGAGTAATTTGTAATAAAACATCTTAAAGGTAAAGATGGAGGACACTACGCCTTCTCCTACCGCTGGCAAGAGAAATATTTGGCTGCGCTCTATGCTCCAGTAGAGAGTCGGCGCCCTAATGCATGCCGCGGGCAGCAGTGCCCTCGGATTTTTTATTTTTGTGTTCTGTTTTGCAAAGCTACTTTTAGCTTTCACGGGCCTTCAGGCTGCGAAGCAGCCAAGCCAAGAAACAGAAACATCGTAGTCTTAAATTACGGTGTTTTTCCTTAATACAGTGGTTATATATTGGCCTGCGTAGCTCAGATGGTAGAGCATTCCCATGGTAAGGGAAAGGTCTCCGGTTCAAATCCGGTTGTAGGCTCTGTGAAAAAAAAAATGATTAAATATGGCTAAAACCAAACAAATCAAAAATTTTACTTTAAATTTTGGACCTCAACATCCTGCTGCTCATGGTGTTTTACGATTAGTATTAGAAATGAATGGAGAAGTTGTAGAACGCGCGGAACCGCATATTGGATTACTTCAGTGCGGCATGAAGCCGCTGACGCCGAGTCGGCATATCCTATGCCGCTAGCTATGTCCTGCTTGTTCCCTACCACGGGTGGCGCATGAAGGCAACTTCCGCGTCATAAGCACCGGGCAAAAGGCGTTTTGTCGGGCAACTCAAGTGAGGCAAATCGCTCGGGGGAAAGGAGGGAGAAGGCCGTGAAGGTGGCCTCGTTATCCACACTAGAGGTCTCGACAGAGATGAATAGGGGGACGCTAAGTCCCCCACTGCGGTTGACTTCCAAGTCGACCACCGGGCTTTCTTGGAAACAAGAACGCGTCGGCGGGTTCTGGAGTGCCCGTCAAGGACACACGCGTATTCCCGCGGGGTGATTATCACGACCAGCCCCTCTGCATCTCGGCACAGCGGAACGTGTAACCGGCCTGGGGTCCCATTTCAACTGCCAATTTATTGTTTTTACAATGGGTAGGCTAACCACAAGGTACAAGCCAAAACCTTAGGTCGGGTAGGACGGCACTACTGGCAAATACTATCTAGCGAAGACACAAATCGTAGGGGATAAGGCTTGCGTCAAAAGCATACGGGAAAATTCTAGCAACGAAGAAAGCGGGGGGAGGAACCGGTAGAGTTGCAAGAGCATAACCGGAAGGTCAAGCCAGGGAGGCCGGGTCATTTAACGGAAGTGGAAAGGTTCAAATCAAAACTGAAGGAGGAAGTGAAAAACGCATAGCTCGTAGGACCCCACTGTGGTTGAAGCGCAAGGCCATAGATAGGGCCAAGACCGCGGGTTAAGGATACGACAATAGCGCTGCTTATTTATGGAATTCCAGAAACTGGAAAAAAAGCAGTCTCAAATTTGCGCATGCACATTTCTAAGCTACCAAACCATAGCATATATATCTTTTTTTTTGCAGGCTTCAGGCTTTTTTTATCGAATCTTAAACCACCTGTAATAAATGGCACGAGCCGTATGCGAGGAGACTCGCACGTACGGTTCTTAGGGGGGTTCCGGCCGAAAGATCGGCGCCTACCCAACTAGAGGCACAGAAAAATTAATCGAGTATAAAACTTATCTTCAAGCTTTACCTTATTTTGATCGTTTAGAGGGCGACCGCGAAGGCACCGAATGAACTCCTCCAGAATGGAGGTGCTGCAAAAAACCGCAGCAAAACAGATACGACTAATCAACATATAGAATATGGCGACGACAACAGCATGTCGTAAAAGGAGATAACTGGGAATAGCCAACCCTTGGCTGTACTATCTTCAACTGCATCCTTGAGTGGCAGTTAAATGGAAAGTCTCATGAATGAGAGATGCCAGCGGAATGATCACCTGGGCGCGCTGGGCTAGAAGGAAAATAAGGCAAGACAACAAAGTAAGGCAAAATATATTTTTTTTGCTGCCTTTAAGTTTTCTGAGTGCTGCTTTCTCCTACAACGTCTTTCCTTGTGTGTCGAAGATCTAAAGCGAGTACACCGGAGATAGAAACAGAAACTAGGATTCAATATGAATATAGCAAACATCTGAAGCATAACTACACACTCATACGATCTTATAAAGAGATAGGAGCATTCGGTGGAACCGGTGAATCATGCATTTTTCTAGATAGAGATGCGTGAGACAGAGGGCTCATAGTACCTGCCTAACCTTTGCTTCGAGAACCATGTAAACGAAAAAAGGAAGTGCTGCTGTAAAGCAAAAGGAAAGAGGCCTAAGTCGGCGGACTGACGCCGCGCACTTGAGCAGTTCGGAAAAGACCAGCCTACTTCCTTCGTTTTTTGGAAGTTGCACTAGAATGCGCAACTTCCAAAAAACGAAGGCAGTTCGTGAATATTTGGTTTGTTCGCTAGCGCAGAAAGCAGGCAGACGCTTTATTCAAACAAAGACTTTATCATCCAAAAGCAAAAATACTTCTGAAGTCGAAAACTCAACCATTATGACGCCGCGCTGCTGGCCTTAAAACCTAAGGGTAACTCAAGTTAGAGAGCCGTGTGATGGGTGACCATCTCACACGGTTCGGAGAGCACTTTATTATATGATGCGAGTGAATGTGTACAGCATATCTGGCATCATATCATTTTTGACTCTATTTATGTTTCTATGATGGCCCAAGAACATGCTTATTCTTTAGCTGTAGAGAAACTTTGTAATTGTGAGGTACCATTACGAGCTCAGTATATACGAGTGTTATTTTGTGAAATAACTCGAATTTTAAATCATTTACTTGCTTTAACTACTCATGCTATGGATGTGGGAGCATTAACTCCGTTCCTGTGGGCCTTTGAAGAGCGAGAAAAACTTTTAGAATTCTATGAAAGAGTTTCAGGAGCCAGGATGCATGCCAGTTACATACGGCCAGGCGGAGTTGCACAAGATATGCCTTTGGGCTTAAGTGAAGATATTTTTCTATTTACACAACAATTTGCTTCTCGTATTGACGAAATAGAAGAAATGTTGACCAACAATCGTATCTGGAAACAACGATTAGTTGATATTGGTACTGTCACTGCACAACAAGCTTTGGATTGGGGATTTAGTGGTGTAATGTTAAGAGGCTCAGGAGTATGCTGGGATTTGCGAAAATCAGCACCTTACGATGTTTATAACCAATTGATTTTTGATGTACCCGTAGGTACCAGAGGGGATTGTTATGACCGTTATTGTATTCGTATTGAAGAGATGCGACAAAGTATTCGAATCATTATGCAATGTCTTAATCAAATGCCTAGTGGCATGATTAAAGCGGGTGATCGTAAGCTATGTCCTCCCTCACGATCTCAAATGAAACAATCCATGGAATCTTTAATTCACCATTTTAAACTTTATACAGAAGGTTTTTCTGTACCAACTTCTTCTACCTATACCGCGGTAGAAGCACCTAAAGGAGAATTTGGTGTGTTTTTAGTCAGTAATGGAACCAATCGTCCTTATCGTTGTAAAATAAGAGCACCTGGTTTTGCTCACTTACAAGGGCTCGATTTTATGTCTAAACATCACATGCTATCAGATGTTGTTACCATAATTGGTACTCAAGATATTGTTTTTGGAGAGGTAGATAGATAGAACTATTATTTCACAGGTAGGAAGGACCCTAGTTTTATCGAGCCAAAAAATATCTTCTCCGCAAACAATGTTGCTTCAGCAACATTGTTTGCGGAGAAGTATATAAATAGCGAATTGCTACGAAATGTGCTATTTTAAGACTAAAGCTACACACTTTTTTGTTCGTTTTGCGAACAAAGGGCGCAGAGGGTGCCTTGGCGCTTTTTTATTTTCGGTAAGTAAATAAAATAAGCTTGCAGAAGTAACAGAGCGCAGTAAAAAAAAAATATATCTATTTTATTCTGCTGTCTGCTTTACCCTTGGCATAGCAAATGACAGGGCCGGGTGGAACGATGAAAGCGCCCGCGGCCCATCAGGATTATGGCATTCCTGCGTAATAGCATAAAAAAAGCACTAATTTAATTATGTAACGACTAAGGGCCTGCTTGACACACAAGATTGAATCGCTCAAAAAAAAAGATCTTATATACGAAAAACGATCTGAAATAAAAATACATAGAGAAAGGCTAAGAAAAAGCGCGAGAAGGGCGCAGCAACTTTATAATTTACTCGCAGTTCAATCCGTCTCATTATAAGATGATAGCAAACCTTGCTGCAGGCGATCAATCATCGTAGATGAGACATTGATACAAATAAAAAAGGCAAATACACCATGACACTAAAACAATTAACTTTTCGTTTAAAAAAGAAGTCTGCTGGCAGAAATTCATCAGGGCGTATTACCGTTTTTCATCGAGGAGGTGGATCAAAGCGATTGCATCGAAAAATTGATTTTCAACGGAGCACTTCGTCTATTGGCCTTGTACAAAGAATCGACTATGATCCTAATCGTTCTTCTTGGATTGCTTTAATACGATGGCTTGAAGCAATGAAACAACCAGAGACAGCCAATAGTCAAACAGAAGAAAACGCTTGGCGTTTTCTTGGTCGAAGAGAAAAAACTCTTTTTTTTTTCAGCCTCTTATTTTCGTTTTTTTCTCTGTCTAAGAAAGCCCAGAGAAGAAATTACGTTTTTTTCTCCGCCCTTTTTTCCTTAAAGGCAAAGAGAGAGGCTGCAATTTTAGGCTCTTTGGGTAGCTTTCTTAATTTACCTAGGATAGTTTTAGCCGGGGCAAAGCCCCCTTTCTTTGTTTCGCGAATGAAAGACTTCGGAGAACATAATACGTTTTATAGAAGTGAAGGCGGAAAGTGGAAAACGCATAGCGGAGTGCAAAGAATCAAACGCAAAGCGCTTTCTTGGAGAAGCAATATATTTTTTTCTTTTAGACCTAAGCATAGTGAAGAAGGACCGATGGTTGAAGCGGGCAAAGTAGATCGTGCACCTTTCACTTATATATTAGCTAGTGATCAGTTAGAAGCTGGCAAGACGGTAATAAATTGTGATTGGTCTAAACCTTCGACTTCGTTCGACCAACATAAATCTTCCCATAATTTGCTAGCCCATAACGACCTTCGGTTCCAAAACCATTTTGTTCACACATCAAATGAAGGCCAAAGGTCCTTTAGGGTGAAAGAGCCCGCGCGGCGTAGTCAGGCTCTTTTTTGGCCACGCCCGGGGGGGGACTACGCTTCAAGTGAGAATAAAAACATACTTGATTCATATTATCAAATGGTAGGAAATTGCATATCATTGGCTAATATACCTATAGGCACATGGGTACATAATATTGAATGGAATCCAGGTCAAGGCGCAAAGTTGATTCGAGCTGCAGGGACCTTTGCTCAAATAATTAAGAAATTCGAAAATACACCACAATGTATTGTACGATTACCTTCGGGTGTTGACAAACTCATAGATTCTCGATGCCGAGCTACTGTCGGTATAGTGTCCAATCTTCATCATGGTAAACGTAAGTTTGACAAAGCAGGCCAAAGCCGATGGTTAGGCAGACGTCCCATTGTTCGGGGTGTTGCTATGAATCCGGTGGATCATCCTCATGGAGGAGGTGAAGGACGCACGAAAGGAGGTAGACCTTCGGTATCACCTTGGGGAAAGCCCGCCAAAGGTAAATTTAAAACAGTAGTAAGAAAACGCAAAAATTAATTTATGACACGATCTGTATGGAAAGGCCCTTTTGTGGATGCTTGTTTGTTCAAGCAAAAAAAGATCAGATGGAAAATTTGGTCACGTAGATCTTGTATTTTGCCTCAATTTGTTGGTTGCTATGCACAAATTTATAACGGAAAAGGTTCTGTTGGTTTAAAAATTACTGAAGAAATGGTTGGTCATAAATTTGGAGAGTTTGCTTCTACACGGAAACCTTCTTCCTCCGGAAAGAGAGCTTCGCCCTCAAAAACAAAAATAAGACAAAAAAAAAAGGTACGATAGTGAACTATGGCACAAAAAATAAATCCAATTTCAGTCAGACTGAATCTGAATCGTAGTTCAGATTCAAGTTGGTTTAGTGATTATTATTATGAAAAATTGTTGTATCAAGATGTAAATTTTAGAGATTACTTTGATTTACTACGCCCTCCTACGGGAAAAACGTTTGGCTTTCGTCTCGGTAAGTTTATTATTCATCATTTTCCCAAAAGGACATTCATTCACGTATTTTTTTTGGATCGACTTAGCCGATCAAGACACACAGGCCTTGGAGCAATACAATCGGTCAAGCTGATTAGGCGTATTGACGACGCTACAGAGATACAGCAAAACGAAGTAAAGATTCGGCGCTATGGATATGATAATAGGTTACCATCAATGCACGAAATCAATCAATTACTTCGAATCAGCGGTTGGACGGCCTCCAAAAGCTCTACTTCTTTGAGGAACGATGCCCTTTTGGATAATGATGACAGAAAAATGTCAGAAAAAAGTTATGCATTTTATCGTTTTGGCTCTTTGCGTCAAATTAGCGATGTATTTCCACAGACCATTTTCGCAGCTGTGCGTGCTCCCTTAAATCATTTGGTCATGCAATACTTTTTTCATCTAAAAAACCAAATTCAATTTGATCCTATTGTTAACATAGTTTCCGATTTGGCGGGACGAAACATAATTGAAAGATATATGACGGAGGAAGCCAAAAAGAAAGAGCACAGCTTGAAGGAAAGAATGCGTTCTATTCTCTTGAATAAAAGCATTTGTTCGAAAAAAGAAGGCTTAACCTATATGGACAAAACCGCGCAAGACTCCTATGTCGAAGCCTTACGGGGTTCTACCCACTTCATTCGCTTGGCAAATGAAGTGGGCTTTGCAAGAAAAAATAGACCCGAAATTTCTCCGAACATCCAAATGGCTTATTCAGTTTGGCTTTTCTCTGAATATATTAATTCCGCAAGGACAGAGATGCGTAGCGCGGAAGAGCTTTTAGCTCTGCGCACGGCGCTCCCCAGCTTTGCCCGCGCACTAACGTTCCCGCCTCAAAAAGCCCTCCACTGCTTGCGCAAACAGAGCCTTTTAAGGCTTCGTTTTCAAATCCATCGAGAGCAAAGCGTGCCATTAGCTAATAATTACATAATAAAAAGCACAGAGCCGATTCGTCAACCCTGGTCTATATTGGATTTCGGTGCTCCCTTTATTTCAAGAGATGCTGAATGGAGGAAAGTTCACTCTTTGTTCAGTCGTTATTATTATTGGAAAAAAATGCAACTTTTCTTATCTAATCAAACAAAAACTAATACCTTAATTAGGCCAGTCAAAATAGCTGCTGTTTATCAAAGTGCTTCTCTAATTGCTCAAGAAATATCTTGGAAACTAGAACAAAAAAAATCATTTCGACAAATTTGTAGATCTACATTTCAAGAGATTGAAAAATGCCAATATGTTAAGGGAATCCGTATTTGTTGTTCAGGCCGATTAAATGGCGCAGAAATAGCTAAAACTGAATGCAAAAAGTACGGTGAAACCTCTTTACATGTATTTTCCGATCAAATTGATTATGCGAAAGCACAAGCATCTACTCCTTATGGGATTTTAGGTGTCAAAGTGTGGGTTTCATATTTTTAACATAAAAAAAGGGACAAGTTGTGCTATATCCAAAACGTACAAAATTTCGTAAATATCAAAAAGGCAGATTTAAGGGTTGCAAAGCAGACGGTACACAACTTTGTTTTGGAAAATATGGCATGAAAAGTTGTGAAGCTGGTCGTATCTCATATCAAGCAATTGAAGCAGCGCGTCGTGCTATAAGCAGAGAATTTCGGAGAAATGGTCAAATATGGGTAAGAGTTTTCGCAGATATTCCTATTACCAGTAAACCCACCGAAGTCAGAATGGGAAAAGGAAAAGGCAATTCTACAGGTTGGATTGCTCGTGTGGTAGAGGGACAAATCTTATTTGAAATGGATGGTGTGAGTTTGGCAAATGCGCAACAAGCTGCCACATTAGCAGCGCATAAACTATGTTTGTCAACCAAGTTTGTTCAATGGTTTTAATTGGTGAGTGAATTAAAAGCGAGGCCGAAAGGCGCGGAGCAAAGCAAAGAAAATGGTTAAAGACCAGGAATCTTTGTAAACTTATGGCCTCTATCGGCTTGAAAACGAATAAGCAGTCGGGAAGGTAGAAATGTTGAAACCGTAAAGCGAGTAATAAATTTATTATTATAACTAATTAATGGTTTTTGACCCCCCAATATGGCCCAAAGGTTAGAAAAAAGCCTAAAAAATAAATAAATATTTATATACCGCTCTTTGCCGCGCCTTTTGGACTGAAGGAACGGCGCAACTTACAATTTATTTGCAATGCGAATAAAGTGATTTTAGCTCGCGAAACAAAATAAAATGCCTTGAGGCCGAAGGCCTCGAGTCCAACACGATTATTTTGTTCGCAGCCTTCCAAGTTAACCATGTAATAGATTAAATTGCGTAGCGGAGTTTTGTCTTACACAGCATTTTTCTTGTTTTCACGGACTGTGCTAGGCCCGGATCTTCAGCACGTGGATAAAGAGTAAGAAAATAAATTTTTTTTCTGAGCTTTCCTTGAATGAATATAATAAAGCGCATGGCGTTGAGGTCGAAGACCCCTGAGTGAAGCGCTAAGGCTTCCGGGCTACAATATTTGCTACGAAAAGTTAAAAAACATTTTTTTCGCCTTCTTGGGGCGCGAAGCTAATCAAGAGCGACTACATCCTTTTACGCTTTTCTTTTTATTATGTAAAAGGAAAACATAGCAGCCCGCTATTTATAAATTAGATAGGGCACAGTGCTTATATTCGTTTTTACCTAAAATAAAAAAAAAACAGCCAACTTATGTTTACTCCAAATAGACTCCGTTTTCATTACGAAAATTTATTACGTCAAGATTTGTTGTTGAAATTGAATTATGCCAACATTATGGAAGTTCCTCGATTGTGTAAAATAATAATAGTTCCAAGGGCGCCCTCTAATTTAATAAAAAATGTAAAATTAGCTATGGAGATTGTTTGTGGTCAAAAATTCATACGAACACGAAGCAGAGATTCGGCAGGAAAGTCGTTTCGATTTAATAAATTTTTATTGAATCGAGAGTCAAAAAAAGACACAGGATATGTTACTTACCTAGCACAAAGCACTCTACGAGGACATACCATGTATAATTTTTTGGAAAAACTTATTACGATAATATCTTTTTACGATTACCCAGTTAAAGTACAAAAAAGCTCCATTCAATTATCAATGCCAACGTCGTTGTTACGATTATTTCCGGAAATACAAAATCATTTTGAGATTTTTGAACATATTCAAGGATTTGATGTAACTATTGTTACTTCAGCTAAAACACAAGATGAGGCTTTCATTTTGTGGAGTGGTTTTTTACAAAAAGAGGTTTAATCATATGTCAAATCAAATTATACGAGATCATAAACGTAGATTACTTGTGGCTAAATATGAATTAGAGCGAATGCAATGTAAAGCTATTTCTCGACATAAAAAGCTCCCTAATCAAATACGTTATGAATTTTTTTTAAAGTCATCTAAGTTACCAAGAAATAGTTCCAGAACACGAGTAAGAAACCGATGTATTTTCACGGGTCGCCCTCGTTCCGTATATAAGTTATTTCGCGTTTCTCGTATAGTTTCTCGTGACTTAGCATTTAAGGGTTCGTTAATAGGCATAAACAAATCGTGTTGGTAGTCAGTGCAATAAAGGGTAGTTTTGCGAGTACCCATAGGGTGCAGCAAAAAAAAGATTTTTTGCTTGAAATATTTTTTTTTGCTTTACGCTTTTTTTGCTTAATTCTTTACAGCGCTGTGCCCCTTAATTAAACCCAAGACGTACCTGCTGGGCTTTGTTACCATAAGATTGCAAAATGCTCCATTCCTATCGAATCCGCAGTCTCAAGGCAGTTATACTGGAATGGGCGAAAGCCCCTCCTATGCTGAACTACATAAAAAGTTATGTAGAGGACAGTACTAAAGTTGTAAAATTGCCATTATAAGAATGCGATCTTGTTTCCAAAAAGGTCAAAACCAAAGTAGTAAATAAAAAGCAGGTTCCTTAAGATGAAGGTTATTGAAACCACGGGCTTCGTTCGCCCTAAGTTCGAAAAAATATCGACGGGCGTAAAGCATTATTGTATCACAAATTTATCTAACCTACAAAATGTGGCTACTCTCTGCGTACCAAGGTGCGCGAGTTTATGGCGTGGAACAACTCCATTGCTAGAATTATACAAGATTTTAATCACGTTACGCGCAAATCTCATCCGACGCAAAATGCAGGCAAAAAACTAATGTTTCGTGCAGCATGCTTTCACTGAGCGTACGATAAAATATCTATCCGCCCGTGTTTACTAATAAAATCTATTCTACTGCCTCCATCACCTCAACGATATTTTTCAATATAAAAACTTTCAAACACGTAATGGTCAAATCCCTTGAAATAATAATTCACCTTATATCCAAGCGAAGGCCAGAGCTCTTATTAGAACCGCCGCAAAATGCTTATAAATAGAATATCTCCATAGTCGTCTACCGCAGGGCAGGTGTGCTTACCGGCGTGTAGTCTCTAAAGAGAGTTACTATACAATAGGTAACTGGTGAATCTGCATCTTGGTTAAAAGGTCGCGGCTAGGATGCTTTTAACATCTAACCTTTGCATACTACTTGCCATTAGCAAATCACACGGGTAATACTATATTTGCGAATGAACTAAGAATGCCCTGAGAGCGCCCGCGGGCGCTCGGCGACAGACAGCACCTCTGATAATCCACTTGAGCTGTATGAAGCGGAAGCTTTCTCGTATAGTTCTGAGGACCTACCTATTTTAATTATTCAAAAAAATCAACAATAGAATAAAACGCTTGCTTTTGCCGGCATCAAGGTGTCTCTGGTGTTTACGTTTTGCCTCTCTATCGGTATTTTTTCATGATTTTGTCCAATGCCAGTTTTCTATTAACAGATTCTGTAAGGAAGCAGACAGAAGGTATCGTGTTTAAAATGTCATTTTTTTTTAATAGATTTAATAAAAAAAATGAAAAAACTATCTGAACCGAAGTATCTAATTTATTCATCAACAACTCGTGTAGGGCTTAGTATAATAAAGACTCTTATCCACTTCAAAGTTGGTTTTGATATGTGATCGTGAAGTACGAAAAACCGATGGCGAGATTCTATGCCAAGTTTATAAAAAAAAATTAAGTCAAGTTTATGGAAGCCAAATTATTTTGTTTTTTGGAAATAATTGGAGTTGGGTACAAAGCCAGTACTAATCCACAAGGCTCTATTTTATATCTAAAATTAGGCTTTAGTCATGAGATTCGACTTCAAGTTGCGTCTGCAGTTCGCGTTTTTTGCTTCAAGCCTAATCTTATTTGTTGTACTGGAATAGATCATCAAAAAGTAACTCAATTTGCTGCCAGCATCAAAAGTTGTAAACCTCCTGAAGTTTATAAAGGAAAAGGTATACAATATCGAAACGAAATTCTACCTAAGAAACAAGGAAAAAAAAAATAAATCATGTCATATATTTTAGGAACTAATTTAGTGCCGAATGAACAAGTAAAAATTGCTTTAACTCGAATCTTTGGACTTGGCCCTAAAAAAGCAATTCAAGTTTGTGATCAATTGGGTCTCAATGATAACATTAAAGTTAATAAGTTAACTAAGTATCAATTTGACCGAATTATCAAAATAATAAGTCAAAATTATTTAGTTGATTTAGAATTAGCAAGAGTAATTCAGAGGGATATTAAACAATTAATGAGTATTGGTTGTTATCGCGGTTTTCGCCATAATGCGGGATTGCCCTTACGTGGTCAACGAACTCATACTAATGCTAAGACTTGTCGCAAATTCAGAAACGTGTCGATCAATCAACGAAATTGATTCAGGCCGCAGGCTGTAAGTTTTTCTTCATCATTCATAATAAATGATGAAAGCGCGAAGCGATGTGTAATGAAATTGAAATTTCATTACACATTTTGTTATTGTCTTTTCCTCCGCAAAAGCATCATTGATTGGTAAGGTCGGCTCTTATTGGTTAGCATATAGACGCAACAAGTCAAAGGGCGTAGTAAATATATATATATATATATTTTTTTTTGAGTCATCGCATATTTTTTATTTATTCTTGCACTGTAACTGCCGAAAGCCGGGGCGGGCTCGGATAATATAATTTTTCACCCAGAGAACCAAAAGCTGCGGCGTTCTCTTTTGTTTAATGGATTATTTTGTACAAACTTTTTCCACAAAATTTATTTTTAATTAGTAAACAGATAATATGGATTGTAAAAAAACCCAATCGATGATATCAAACAAAATCTAAACATTCAAAAAAAAATCATGCAGAAGAAAAAAAAGCACGGTATTGCATATATTCGATCAACTTTAAGTAATACCATTATTACTGTAACAGATTATAAAGGAGATACAAAAACTTGGTCCTCCTCAGGTTCATTGGGGTTTAAGGGATCTCGTCGCTCAACCAATTATGCTGCTCAAGCAACTGCAGAAAATGCTGCCCGAACTGCTATTCAACTGGGAATTAAGTCGATTGAAGTTGAAATAAAAGGGTTAGGTTATGGAAAGGAATCGTCGCTACGTGGTTTACGACTAGGAGGTCTTATTATTACCAAAATTAGAGATGTAACCCCAACTCCACATAATGGATGCCGACCCCCCAAAAAACGCCGTGTTTAAATATCATAATAAAATTATTCATTTTCAATTACTTGACAATGCAACATAGTGAAATCCCGGGGTACAGGTCCGGTTTCACCATTTTTTAATGCTAATGGAGGAGACCCTCGTTAGCATTTAACAGCGAGTCTATTACATCTAGAAAGATAGCAAAAGTGCCAATCCTTTCCAGTCTTATTATGAAAACCAGCCAAGTTTGTGAAACATACTTTCTTTCTAGAAAAAACAACAATAACTAACTTTAGATCAATTTATTTCTTACACGAATTGCTTTTTTTTAAGAAAGGATCGAATGAACTCGAAAGCGAGCAGGGCTATTTTACTTGTCTTGTAAAAGATTACATAAAGGTGATAGAAGGCCGAAAAAAAAAATAGATTTTTGCTGCGCCCGCAATTACATAGTAATTGCATTCCTCATGAAACTTAGTACGAGGTGCAACTCTCAGCCATACGACTCCAGTCTCTCCTGGCTTGCTTCACTAGTCGAGATTGTTTGAATAGAAAACGTCTTTAAGCCTTCATTTGTGTTCTAACCAAATGAAATGGATATGACATTACTTGGCTAAATGGTTGGGTTGGCCTCATTTCGATTGATCAATTCTTGAATGGTCATTGTTTTGACAGAAACAAAAATTAAATTGTTATGCTAGAAGGTGCGAAATTAGTGCGACCCGTTGGCCCACAAATCTAAAAATATTTAAAAAAAATAGATTTTTTTGGCCGGAACTTAGTATTCTAACTCTTGTCGGATGCAGGTGTAATCCCTGTCGCGCGGTAATGCCCCGCAGACTCTCGATTATTATATGGGAGTGGCAACCCCGGAATTCATAGCAGAATGGTCGCAGGAAGAAAACCGAGAGGAACACTTTGGTTAACGAGTTAAAGCTTTGGTGCCCGATCACCTTCGGTATGCTGAACCCTTACTGAGGGCTAGACCACAAGTCAATGAGGAAGAGTATGATTAGCTTGATTTCTAATTATAGGCATTCTGGGAATACGGGAAAAGAGGCCAGGAAAGTAGTTGCTTCCACTACGTTCTACGCGCGTGTTCCACCTCCCGCAGTATTGCTCGTCTCTTAGGTTTTCGCAACAATCCGACTCGGGAACGGGGTAACTACCTTGAACTCCAAACAACTGATCGTAGGGTAGGCTAGCCAGGCCACATGTTCATTGGTAGCAGGATTCTCCAAAAAGCGAAAGCGCGGTGAGAAATTACTGTAATATGCCCACGCGGTGATAAATTACTGTAATATGCCCACTTGGAGACTCATAACTTCAAAAAAAACTGGGTGTTCCGGGTAAAAAATATATATATATTTTTTTTTAAGTGATATTTTTCAATAAAAAATATATTTTTTTCTTCTTGGTTCACCTAGTTTCTAAGACACACGCTTGGTTCGCCACCCGAATCCAGTTGTGAAAAAAAAAACGTAAAACAAAATATATATATTTTTTTTGTAACGTGATACAATGTACTTAGTTAGATATAAGACTGTCAAAGCTTCTGAGTCAACACGAGCTTAGGCTCTTGAAGACGAAGGGAAGCCTAGAAGATACAAACATTATGAGAAGAGCCGTATGAGGCCGTAGGCTCACGTACGGTTCGGAAGCCGAGCTGCGTCAGCAATAGAGTGGCTTAGGTTAACATTGGAGCAGGAGCAGCTACCATTGCTTTAGCGGGAGCTGCTGTAGGTATTGGAAACGTATTTAGTGTGCGCCTCGCTAAAGCGCGTTTGGAGCAGTAAAGGTTAATAGATTATTGCCTGGGCGGTCCCCTAACTCTTAGCGGAAACAGACCGCAGAGAACCATAGCATGGGGCCTGGTCAAGTTTCGTGGCACGGTTATCACGAGTGCGTCAGGGTCAAGCGTTACCCCTTACAATAAATAAAGGTGGCCCGGAAGGCTCCAAGGCCCAACTAAATTCTTGGTGCGAACAACCAACCCTCCGGGGGAAACTGCAAAAAGCATAAAAACCCGCTCAATAACCTAAACCACGAGCAAGCACCCAAACGTGAAAGCGAGGGATCACCCCAAAGTACCCTTTAAGGTTAACACTTGGGTACATGCCGGCCAAAGAGCCGAAGTATAAACTCAAAAGAAATGGGTGACAGATCAGCCATAAGTACTCCGAAGGATACACTGGGCAAAGCAAGTCGTGCATACGACAATGCCCGTAACGTGAAAAATTTTGAGGAAAGGGCTGTAAATGGTAATGCACTACCCCTTACGCGGGCATGCCCGCGTAAGGGGTAGTAAAAATCAGCGAAAGCAACTACTAGAACTAACGCCAATAAAAGGCGCAGCAAGCAGACCAGTGGCGCCTCCTGCGCTCTAGCTTTAGCTATATAGTATAGCCTACAGCTGACCGGGGCTGCTTTCTACATACAAAATTGGTCTGAACCTGCGGATCACAAAAAAAAACAGAAGGTAGCGTCACTATATTACTCACTTCTCTGAAAAATCTAAAACAGTTGCACATAAAATCAAAGCCCTGCCTTACTTAGTGAGATAACTACACTCAAAAGACCTTATTATGGGGTGAAGCGTGGCTACAGTCGAGCAAATTACTCACAATACACGGATGAATCCGACTTGTGCAGTAGCACAAACTAGTTTGCACTATATTACTTAAGATCTAAAGACCAAAGGCTCTTATTAAGGTAGCCGCCAAGTCTAAAAAGTAGACCACACTATGCTGTAAATGCCATCGTTATGAGGTGCACACGGAAGAGGACGGATGGAATCACATAGTAGCCGTGTGTCCCTGTGCATAGAGGGCTAGTAGTGCTTATACGACAAGAAGCCGCAAAAGCTGATAAATTTTGCCATGGACGAGCCACATGCGGGGAAACTCGCACGTGTGGTTCTGACCGGGGGGGAGAAAAAAATACCCTATCGGAATTCTTCGATGTGCGGAGCTTCGCATCTGAAACCCGATGACGCTTTGCGTTCTGCCGGGGCCTTGGGCAGTAATCCAACTCCCGCCAACTCATAAACAGCTGGCAATGCCGCGGAGTCAGGGAAGTGGCTTGTTTAAGTGTAGGCGGACAAATATCGACAATAGCCGCTCTTATAAACTAGGGGGGATTATTCTCATCACAGGTTGCCGCCCTTACTTAAGTATACTGAGAATCGACAGTGAAAGGAAGCCCCTAAGGGGGGAATGAACGACCTGTGGTCGCCGACTAAGGTCGGTTAGGCTTAGAAAGCACTGAACAGGCTGCGCGGGTCGGCAAAGATGACAGCTACAAGGATGGTAATCCTGGTGACAGAGATATACATTCGGGGATGAATAGAAAACCTCTCACAGAAAAGGCCGCAGGTCTATATTTTTTCTCTGGCGAGGAATGTAGTTTTGGCTTTTTATCAGGAAGCGAAAAAAAATACTGTTTTTTGTGCTGCTTGCCTGGCAAAATTATTAAATCTTACGCGTGAATCTAATAGGAAGTAAGTATGAGAAGCTGATGGAGATAATATCGAACTTAAACTACTCATAGCAGCTTAAGATAAGCTGAAATCTAAATCAGATAAGGGGATGGGACCCAACAATGAAAACACTGGAAGGTATTAGCTTAGAATTGTTCCAGAAAGCCTAAGAGAACCCGTATAAAATTTAATTTTTCTTCTTTTCGGCTGCGCGTTAGAAAACCAACCCATTGGGAACCCGAAAGATCATATTGTACCAAAAGCAATGCATATGACTCTCGAAGGCCGCAATTCCTTAAATGTCTTCCGTCTCGCGCGAGGGGGTTACGGCACTCAAGGAAATTGAAAAAACCTTGTACGGCAATCTCGTGGTTATTGGAATTTAAAGCGGAAGCCCCACGAGGTTGTGCCATAGCATTCTCGCAATATTTACCTTAACAAGTCAGCGCTAAAAAATCCAACGTGACTCCGAACCTCCCAAACCCCGAATCCAAAGTATAAAAAAGCTATCGCTATATCGAAAGCAAAGACACAAGCTCATTGCGAGAACAAAGCCATGTTGCCCGGACTAAAAGCTCATGAAACTGAAAAAGTCTAAGAAGGGGCGCAGCAATATAGATTTATTTGCACCCTTGCTGCCGCCTTATTCTCTGGTTACACTTGCCAAGCGTACATGAGTCTTCAGGGCACAAATATTTTATAGAAAAAAAATGAAGAAATAACGTAAGATATGAAAGAAAAGGAGCCGTATGATGGGTAACTATCACGTACGGTTCTATCAGGGGGGGGGGAAGTCGCGCATCATGGGTACCTTCTCATTGCTGTGAAGGGTGATGATATGAAAATAACCCCCTATCTAACCTCATTCTGTTGCGCGAAATCCATCATTGGCTAAGCAATTATTTGGTTATGCCATTTTAGGTTTCGCTTTAACAGAAGCTATTGCTTTGTTTGCCTTAATGATGGCGTTTTTAATCTTATTTGTCTTTTAATTTTTTGGTGCTGAGATTTTTTGGGAAAAAAATATATTTTGGCTGCACCCTATTCGCAAAGCGAATAGGGCTGCGCCCAAAAAATCTAGATTGGCACCTTAGGGCCGAACGATTCGTACGTTCGAGCCCTTCACCACTTGCCATCAAAAGCATAAGTGTAAAAGAACTGACAAAAAGTTTAGCCTTTACAATTGCTTGGGAATAGAGCTCTAAAGGTTCATTGGGGGAAAAAAAAAGCAGAAAAAAAAAAATATATATATATTTTTTTTTTCTTTTTTAGCTGCTTTAT